ACCTCTATCTAGAGTGGGAGACAGCGCCCACGCGTGGCAAGAACGAGCTCCCCACTTTAGTGCCTAGCACCACCTTGGCCGGCCTGCCTTATCCTCTCTCAGGCATATTGAGGTCTGGCTTGTCGAGGCTGGCTGCCCTTCCCTCTCGATACAAAGAACTTGTAGATCTCCTTAATGAGGAGAGCGCAGGCATTACCAGCACATGCTACCTCCTCTTCCGTCTATTTGGGCCCGGAGCCCGTCCCTACTTCCACCGTCGGTGCCCCGTACAGCACCCCTTTGCCACCTCCTACAGGGATCTCCCCAGCTACCCACGGCTCGTGCCGGAGAGCGGCCAGGGATCGGCCACCCTGGCCAACCTGAGGCGCGACCTAAAGGGGGTTATCTACCAGGCTATCAACCAACTCGTCCTTCCCGACGAGCTCGTACTGGAAGAGATTGACATGGTGGCGTGCCACACGGGCATCTATGCAGGGCTGATGGGCCACACCAAAGCACCCAACACATGGGAGGCCTACCAATCAGGGTCCTTCTGGGCCTTTGTTATGGAGAAGTGGGGGAACGGATGTCCCAAGCCACTCCTTAAGCGGATACTCTACTCGGGCTTAAATGGGGCCAGCCTAACCAGTCAGGCCGGCGCCATCTCAGCGTGCATTAAGGAGGCGCATCAAGAGCACCAATCTACGGGGCTCGCTGACTTCCAGAAGAAGGTTTTGGGAAATCCCATCCTACAAGAGCTCGCCCTTTTCCACGAAATGGTGGGTTCAAGAGACATGATCTATCTTCCCTCCCAGGTAAGCCCCTACTATGGGAGGCCAGAGGAGGCATCTTTGCCGGGGAGGCCCCGCAGCCTCTACCACAATGGATTGCTCACCTCTCGCATACTTGCGTCCCATGAGGTGATCCTCCTCATGTACCTCGTGTCTCATTTAGAGGAATCCCGTATGGGCATCCCCGTTAGCCTAGAGAACGACGGGCTGGTCCACCTTACCCGGCGTTCTCACCGCTCCCCCACCCACTGTCCGCTTGACGCCTCACTTAGACAGAACAGCCAACGCCTCCTGGGGGTTGAGATCCCGGTGGAGCGCAAGGGGTAGTGCCCTGATTGAGTGGGAGACTCTAAAGAGTTCAACCTATTGAACTCTTTAGAGTATTGAGAGTATGGAAAGTATTGAAAGTATTGAAAGTATTGAAAGTATTGAAAGTATCGACACTATCGACACTATTTGCATCATCGACACTATCAACACTATTGGCCTCATCGACACTATTTGCATCATCAACACTATTTGCATCATCGACACTATCAACACTATTTGCATCATCGACCCTCTCGGCGTCATTAACATCATCGGCGCTCTCCATATCGTTGGCACAGTCTATCGTCTCACAGCCACCTCGCTCCCATTCGTCTCTATCCTTCCCAAACGCGGGCCAGGGGCTTGTCTCCATTAGGTATCGCATGGACCCCGTTACCCTGTTCTTCCTTATGGGCTCCCCCTCGCTGAGGCTTAAGCCTTGGACTATCCTTCCTAGTGCCCGCCTCTTGATCAGAACATCGCGATACCCCTGCGACCTTATCACATCGTCCAGCGCTTCCCCAAATTGGTTAAACGGGAAAGGTTCTATCCTGTTGGCGTCTGCATAGAGTGTATAATTCTCATAGAGAGATCCGGGGAGCGGCACTTTCTTGGCACCTAGCGGGATCTCGAACCCCGGGCAATATCTTACCTTCTTGGTCACCCACTCTATCAGCCCCGAGCAGTCCGCCCCGCCACCGGTTAACTCGTTCAGGGCCTCTACACTATGGCCTATCCGGGTCTTCTCGGGCGGCATTTCCAAGGCCCAGGTGACTATCCCGCTGGCATCCTCCTTGAGCCTTTCAATCAGGAACGGGTTGCGACGCATGACTGTCCTGGGGGTGTGTATGAAGAGAAAGCGCCTCCTCCCCCCGCTGGATCGGTCCACGTCGGGCCATCTCCAGTTGGCTGTAAATAAGGAGTGGGCACCAGGCTTAACTGACATGGCGGGCCTGCCTTTAGCTTCTACAGTTACCCTCTCATTAGAGAGCAACCTCTTTAAGATGCTGGCTGCTGCATTACTAGGCTGTCGGGTTACATCCGGGAAGAGCAGCAGGTTCTTACCCTCTAAGAGTGTCAGCTCGAATCGGTTAGCTATCCTACTGACGTCCAGGGTCTCGCACCTCCCACCTAGTATATGCTCCAGCAGCTCTGTTAGGGTTGACTTACCCGTCGCCCCCGGCCCCCACAGGAATAGGCTGAACTGTTCTCGGGTATCTAAGGTGAAGATTAATCTAAGGAAAGCCCTTAGCAGGTTTAATTTCAGTACGTCTCCATCCATTAGCGTAAGGAGAAAGCTCTTCTGTACGGGAGTTATCTGTGTACACAGGTCTAGGCGGATACTGGCATAGCTCGTACAGACCCACGACGGACTGGGAGGAATTAGCTCTGGACCTAACTCGCCAGGCACCAACACCCCATTAAGGAAAGGTAGCCCCCGGTCAGCTGTTCTGACCCGCATAAGGTGCCGGCGCAGGCGTTCCTCCACTGATTTAAGGAAGTGCTGGGAGCTCATCCTCTTTCGCTGGGATTGCGTAAACGCCGCACCCTTCTTCCTCATCTCCTCCTCTATCTTATTGAGCATATAGTAAGACCATCCGGGCGGGCTATCCCACCTCAGGTCTCTATACTCATACCACTGCTCGTCGGGGAGCAGATAGGCCCAGGTCTCCTTAAATTGATCGGCCAGCAAGGCCCCTACGTGGGCGTCCAGCTCGAGGTCCGGCCCGGCGGTGCCCTCGCCTGCTTGTCCCTCCGCTTCCTCGTCGGCTTGGGCTTCTGCTCGCTTCTCTAGTATCCGCAATAGGTCACGCGCCTTATCTTCCTCAAGAGGAGGGTCACAGAGATAGCGCGCTTGGAAGAGGAGCGTCTCCCTCTGTGTAGACTGGTTGGTCATCACCCGCTCATAGAGCGTGTTCCATCGGGTGCCTTTAGGAATAGGCACCCGGGCCTCTACCACGTGGCCCCCTCGGGCAGGCCATAACGGTGGTGGGAACGTGCCAACCTCAGCCAGAGGGGTCCTCTGGTACACACTACGATTCTCCCCTAGGATGGTTATCCTACCACCGAGAAAATACTCTACAGGGATGCCCGCGGCACACAGCCCATTCTTTGCGGACCCACCCAGGTCGAGGCCTCGCCCCCAGATATGGAGGCCGCCCGAGGGTGTACTCTCTATGATGAGGGGCCTCTCTTCGCCAAGGTAGGCCTTAATTGCGTGCGCGGCAAAGGGATTGTCTACATCGATCAGACTGATCCCCGAGGGAAGTGATCCCACATCTAGCCCTATGGATCCTCTGGGATGTGGGGCCCTAACCGCACAATCCTCCACTAAGTCGCCAAGAAGAACCCTCTGCTCCTTGTCCACCGGGAGGCGCTGTTTTCCCTTCTGGAAGAACAGGTGGCACCCGCAGCTCAGGAGGTCACAAACCAACTCAAACTCGAGAGCCGACAGCGGTATTAGGTACGCCGCTGGCAGATCTCCCTTTCTTACACTCTTAACCATAATCTGCCTCCGCGAGTTACCTCCTTTAGTTACCTTTAGTCGCATCCTTTAGTTACCTCCTTTAGTGACCTCCTTTAGTTACCTCATTTAGTTACCTCCGCCCGGCCGTACCATTAATGGAATCCCATGCAGAAGGCAGCCGAGAAATGGATGGGCACGACCTTTCCACGCCGCTTAGGGTCCCGCTGCCGCGCCTTTCTATCTGCCTCAGGTATTCTCACGTATTGCAGCACCATAGCTGCAGAGTCGTCCTCACCGTGGTCGGCAGTTGAAAAGATTATTGGGGCAACCAGGGCCCTCTCCAGGAGCTGGGCCTGGCGGAGTATCTCGGGTGACTGGAGGTCCGGGCGGTCAAACTGGTCATAGGCCTCCGCGACGCCTCGGATGCGGAAGGTCTTCGTGGCTTTAGAACCCTGGTGAGGGATTAGGCTGACCTCGAACATGCGACCGGGGTTATGGGGGCCTTCGAACTTGCCATACTTGCCCACCAGGGGGATCTGATAGGTCTTTCCGTTTGCAAGGCTAATTGTCATCTTGTACCACCTTATCTCGGACGATTGCAGGGGGAGGAGGACCTTCTCAAGCCATTGCGAAGTGAAGGAGTAGGCGAAACATCTCAGGTTGGAGGAACCCAAGGGCCACCGAACCACCTCAAAATCCATCCGCAAGGGGTATTTGACCCCGCCGTTGGAGCCCTTTAAACCGTAGTAACCCGTCACTGTAAGCACCTCTCCCTTCTGCAGTCTAAGCGATACTTCGTCGAATCGATCTATTGGCATATCTGTCTACCTCCTTAAAGAACCCGCCGGGGTGGGTATTCATAGAGCGTAGTGGTGGAGTCTGGTGGTGGCGTCTTTACCACTGCTGAGGGAGCCGCCGCGGTCGATGGCTTGGCGGGCTGCACCTTTCCCTTGCGACGAGCCCGCTCTCTCTTAAATTGGCTTCGGGTCATATAGATTACGCGACCGTTAGGTTTCCCATTGCCCGCCGCAGCCACCCTTATCCCTTGGCGGCCTTGCGCCCAGCTGTCGTACACTAGGTAGATCAGAAGAACGACGAGTATAGCAAGCAAGATAAAGGCCGCTATCTGCAGCAGCGCCTGACTATCCAGATCTAGGGAATCAAGCTCACCTGTGCGGAGGAGAGACCAAGTGCTCTGCGTCCTAGGGCGTGCTGGCCGGCGCCCCTTTCCCTTGTTCCACCACTGTTCGAACCATACGGGGGCCTGTGCAAGGGCCGACGCTGGCCATAGATTGCGCGCTGCCCCCATTAAGCGAGCCAGAAAGGTGCGCTTAGGGGCGCCGGCTCGTCTATAGACGAAAGACCCGTCAGGGTCAATAACTGTAACAGGTATAGGGTCCACATCAAGAGGGCCCTCCTGCGCGCCCCACACTCGGCGGGGTGGGGATAAAGGCCTCGTGAGTGGTTCCCGGTGGTGGACCTCAGCCGTTCGAAAATCGGCGAGAGGGCTCTCCTCTTGGATCTCGTGACAGGACGGGTTGATAGGGTCACCCGCGTAAAGCGGGTTGGCGAAGCTAAAATGGGGTGGGGGCGGGCTAGCAGGCCCACTGGAAGGCCTCATTAGGCTATCCCAAGAGTCAGCACTCCCGGGGGACCCATCACCTGGGGTCATAAATTGCGGGAGAGGCGAGCTGCTGGAGTCGGTGGCGACCGAGCTCGGCGAGCCCAGCCCGAAGCCAATATTCAATGGGTTGCGAGGGGCCTCACTAGCCTTTTGTGCCAGGCGGCTCTTGAGATCTCTCAATAAGTTAGCTCGCATCGGATCGTCCATTCAACCTCCTTCTGGTCAGTTGGCCAGCATTAGTATTCAACAGTAATAGCAACCACCCCCCCTAACCGGGGGTGGCGCAGGTCCTTACAGTTAGGGCCCAACGCCCACTGGAAAGAGAGGTGATTAACCCTTACCAGATGCCGCTGGCTGGCATCCCGCCACGCCTGGGGAGGGCGTGGCCTCAGCCCAGCTACGCAAGGTAAGATTCAGGTAGACGATTCCTTTTGCCGTCCGCCTTCTCTTCACGGCATGCCATTCCGTCGCGGGCCAGTTGGCAAGAACGCTATTAAAGGCCTGGATAGGGACCTGGGCAGTGCCGGTGGCGTTGCACCATTGGCGATATGCCGCGTAGGCCGTCTTCAGGGGGAGCTGAGCGGACGCCATCTCTACCAGGTGTCCGTGCACCCAACTATTCAGGGCGATATATCTCAATGATTGGTTCTTTAAGATGTCTTCATCGGGCAGTCTAGGGGTCCATTTGACCGGTGCTCTCTCATTCATGGTAGTAATAACAGCTTGACCTCCTCGAGCTCTCGTGGTAAAATTTTATTTCCACAGAACCTGGACTTTTGATCCGGTCCACGGAAGAGGGAGGAAATAGGATGCAGGACTTGACTTAGTCGCTCGTCACGGAACAAGCTAACTAAGCCAGAATCAGCGAGACAAGTAACCTCTTTTCTTTTTCATATATATCCTCGGTTTCCTTTCCCACTGCTACTTCAGCATCATCGCTACCAACGGGCCTCAGGCAGTCATCGGATCCTATCCCATAAAGATATGTATCCTTACTCACTTACTTATTAGGTAGTTAGGTAGGTTACCGAATCCTTCTCAGGCAGCCTCGTTGGAACGAAAGAAAGAACGAAAGTCAGATATCGAAGCTGTCTTCATTTCAGAATGGATTCCTTATCGAAGGGTAATTAATGATATGGATAAGCCTATACCAACTGGTCAATCTCCTCTATATTTGATCCGTTTCATATTACTCACATGAAAACAAAAAATTCATTAGCGAATCTACTCATCAATTTGATAGATTTTTCATTTATCTATCCGTGCTACTTATTAATAATACTGAGATTCAGAAAATGAAGGGGGCATAGAAGCAACGATTTGAAAAAGAATTGAAAAAAAAAAAATAATTTTTTTCTTGTAAATTCTTTTGTAGCTGAGAACAGGTGAAAAGAATCTTGTACTCCTTTTCTTAAGAGTAATTGAATGACGAGGAGCCGTATGAGATGGGAATCTCATGTACGGTTCTGTATAGTGACATTGAAACTGACTCATCTGTCAACTATTCCACAACTACACCAAAAAAACCTAACTCTGCCCTACGTAAAGTCGCCAGAGTTCGATTAACCTCCAAGTTCGAGGTAACGGCTTATATACCAGGTATTGGCCATAATTCGCAGGAACATTCGGTGGTCCTTGTGAGAGGCGGAAGGGTTAAAGACCTACCCGGCGTGAGGTATCATATCGTTAGAGGAACCTTAGATGCTGTAGGAGTAAAGGATCGTAAGAAAGGGCGTTCTAGTGCGTTGCAGAACATTGTCGCAACTTGTATCATCGCAATGATTCCGTATCAGTTGTTCTGATATGTTAAACGTGTAGCCGACCCAGCATTGCTAGGGGACTGAAGCCTGCTATTACAAAGATTGATTATTATCCATCTATTTGTGTGAAACAACTTGGTGTCTAAGGTATTACATTCCAGTAAGTTGAGTTTTACCTGGACTCCTACCTAGAAAATCTTAGAATGTCTCTTCCTCTTGGAGCGGGTTCAGACTACTATTATGGAGATTCGGTGAAGATTTTGTGAATATTCGGTAATTGGATCAATAAACCCACGGACATTCTTAGTGAGATAACTGAAATGCAAGATTTTATTTTTCCATTAGTAAACTTTGACTTTATTTTATTCCTAGAATAATGAAGAGGAAACGGATACTCAATGCATAATGAGTAAATATGATTCACTAAAAGTGGTTCAAAATCACTTCAATAGTTTCTATTCAATCATATGGAAAGCTGTATTCGATGAAAGTCGTACGTGCAGTTCGGAGGGAGATCTTCGACTAACCGGCGGATCCACCCTACAATATGGAGTGAAGAAGCCAAAATAATATTCTAAGATACCATTGGGATAAAAGAATTGATTGAAATCTGACATATCTGCAAACTCATGTTACATCGGAGCAGTGTAGCGAACAGAAAGAGAAATATAGAATCGGATCCGATTTATCGTAATCGATTAGTAAACATGCTGGTTGATCGTATTCTTAAGAATGGAAAAAAATCATTAGCTTATCAGATTCCTTATCGGGCTATGAAGCGGATTAGACAAAAGACAAATAGGAATCCACTGTCTGTTCTACGACAAGCAGTACGTGGGGTAACTCCCGATGTAGTAACAGAATCCAAACGTGTAGGTGGATCGACTTATCGAGTTCCCGTTGAAGTGGTACCTGCAGAAGGAAAAGCTTTGGCTATCCGATGGTTATTGATCGCGTGTCGAAAACGTTCAGGTCGAAGTATGGCTTTAAGATCGAGTGATGAATCAATGGATGCTGCCAGAAATTCTGGTAGTGCCGTACGGAAGAAAGAGGAGACCCATAAAGTGGCGGAAGCTAACAAAGCTTTTGCCCATTTCCGTTAGTTTCAGATTGGTTCCAATCCACAATGAAAAGATTGTGGATTGGAACCAGGGCGCGGGTTATCGGGAATCAGAATACGTCATAAACAAATGGATAAGTAAAAATTGGACGATGAATAAGAGATATCTAAGCCATAAGTGAGGATTGATAATTATTTACTAGATTATTAATTATTAGACTCTTTATCTTATAAAAGGGAAAGACGCTAATGTGGACTTGGAAAGTCCATCGGGGAAAGGCTTGATGCAATATCGATTAGTTATTCGGAGAACTGAAATCGATTGGGACGCACATAGAGGAAGCTGTATGATCTGAAAGATCACTACAATTTAAGAAGCTTCTCCCAGTTCCAAACCTGGAATGAGACTCCGACACTTCACTCGAATCCGCCGAGTTTTCAGTTCAAGCCACAGAGATTCGATCAAAATTGACTTTCCCTTTCTTACTCACCATTTTTTACCTCACTTGCTACAACCCTCCAACTACTTTAAGAGAGATTTCATCTAATAAAAACTATTGTATCAGAGACAGAATGTTGTACTCCCATTCGTTGAAATGGAACGTCGCTTCATATTCTCATATTCATAGGGTGATCGATAATCAATATCGTTCCAATTCTCAATGGATGATCAATGAAGAGTTAGTCTCCCTCCTTCCCACGAGACATAGAGGAAAAACCCATTTTTTTTTCTAAAAAAGGGAAGCCGCATTGTGAAATAAGGGATAGAATATATTCAAGATACCGAGAAATAGCCTCTGTATCTAATAGTTTTGGATACTCAATCAATCTTAGTTGACACGGATAGGATTTCGTGATATACTGGGAATCAACAAGCTTACTAGCCTGGGGAATCACTAATTACTTTGAAAACCAAATATTACCATGACCGCAACTTTAGAAAGACGCGAAAGCGCAAGCCTATGGGGTCGCTTCTGCGACTGGATCACCAGCACTGAAAACCGTCTATACATCGGATGGTTCGGTGTCTTAATGATTCCTACCCTACTAACCGCAACCTCTGTATTCATCATTGCTTTCGTCGCAGCTCCTCCTGTAGATATTGATGGTATTCGTGAGCCCGTTTCTGGTTCTTTGTTATACGGGAACAACATTATCTCTGGTGCTATCATTCCTACTTCTGCAGCTATCGGGTTACACTTCTACCCAATTTGGGAAGCAGCTTCCGTTGATGAATGGCTGTACAATGGTGGTCCTTACGAACTGATCGTTCTTCACTTCCTACTTGGTGTAGCTTGCTACATGGGTCGCGAGTGGGAACTAAGCTTCCGTTTGGGTATGCGTCCTTGGATTGCTGTTGCGTACTCAGCTCCCGTCGCAGCTGCTGCCGCCGTCTTCTTGATCTACCCAATTGGTCAAGGAAGTTTTTCTGACGGTATGCCTCTAGGCATTTCTGGTACTTTCAATTTTATGATTGTTTTCCAGGCTGAGCATAACATCCTTATGCATCCTTTCCACATGTTGGGTGTAGCTGGCGTATTCGGCGGCTCTCTATTCAGTGCTATGCATGGTTCTTTGGTAACTTCTAGTTTGATCAGAGAAACTACTGAGAATGAGTCTGCTAATGCAGGTTATAAGTTCGGCCAAGAGGAAGAAACCTACAACATCGTAGCTGCTCACGGTTATTTTGGCCGTTTGATCTTCCAATATGCTAGCTTCAACAATTCTCGTTCTCTACACTTCTTCTTAGCTGCTTGGCCCGTAGTAGGCATCTGGTTCACCGCTTTAGGTATCAGCACCATGGCATTCAACTTGAATGGTTTTAACTTCAACCAATCCGTGGTTGACAGCCAAGGTCGTGTTATTAACACTTGGGCTGATATCATAAACCGCGCTAACCTGGGTATGGAAGTTATGCATGAACGTAACGCTCATAACTTCCCTCTAGACTTAGCTTCTGTTGAAGCTCCTTCTACAAACGGATAATATCTGTCTGGTTATGCAGTATAACTGGATACCAAACCTTTTAGTTTTAAAAGGTTTGGTGTCCAATGAGGGTTCGTTCGATAAAACGAATAGAAAGAATGATAATGGTTTGTCAGAATCTTACAATCATAAGTTCCCAATCTTGAATTCTGAAGAATCCTTAGAATACTCTTATGCGGCTGTAAATATTAAAAATATTTCTATTCCAATCCACAGAATGCTTGTAATCTACCAAGGAATAGAGTGGGAGTACGTTCTTCATCTCACAGATTTCCTATTGTCTCGTTATATACACAACTAATATGTATGTGTATCAATCGAAGGACCCTAATAGCTTAATAGATAGATCCTGTTCCCTTTCACGTTCAGGGAGCCAAGTAGTAGAGGGGGCGGACGTAGCCAAGTGGATCAAGGCAATGGATTGTGGATCCATCACGCGCGGGTTCAATCCCCGTCGTTCGCCCATCCAATTAGATAACTCGTTCTTATTGCTTGGAATAGAAAAACTTTTTTGAAAAAAAAAAGTGGATAGGGTATGTACAGGTATCCTCAACAATAACGATTTGAAATTCCCGATCCAATTCCAGTTTTGGACACGAATATGTATAGAAATCACTATACTTATTTGAAGTACTTACTCCATCGTATCTTGAATCTTTCAAGATTATCCATATAATAAATGTGAGAAATAGATAGTATCTATCACATATGAATAAGATGAAAAAAGAAAATAGGGTAGAAAGGGTGGGAAAACAAAGAGTAGGAAGTCCATATTCTCTATCTAAAGTTCCGGGGTTAGTAGAAATCAGTAGATTAGACTACTTCTTCGAATCATTGAAGAACCAACATCTCAAAGAATTTTTAATTGGTCCATTGTCTAGTTATGAACCTTTTATCAGATTATTTGACTTATGGATTCTAAGTTCACTATTTCTACGCAATCTGCGTCATTCAGTAAAGAGGGGTAGTAGCATCACCTTAGAAATCCTAATGTTACTAACAATACCAATTTCTATGCATTGCTTGAGTGATAGAAGTTCGATCGAAAGAAGTTCTATATTAGCGAAAATGATTAATGGGGGTGGTGGAGTAAGAAAAGAACAAGCAGAAAATTCTGGTGACTTATCCTACTACTTTCTTCAATCCAAAAGATCTTTATCTGTTGAAAAGGATGGGAAGAGAAGAACACCTGATTCTTACTATTTAGGTTCGAACGAAGATATTTCCACAGGTTCGACAAGAGAAGAAGAGCAAGTTCGTTTTCGTTATGGTGCAATGAATCCTCTGGTTTCAGGTAGATGGAAGGTCTGCATAGTGAGGGATTCACTCCCTGGCGAGGATATATCCAGAGATGAGGCTGAGAGGATTCAGATATTATGGAGGGATAGGTTTTTAGAAGATTCAAATAGGTTTTTCAAATTCTATAAACATGCGGGACTTTATCAAAATAAAATTAAAAGTGACTGTTACCAAAATGATTCTGATTCGTTATTCTTCTGAAAAATCCATAACAAGCAAGATCTGGATCGACTACAAACAACAAGATTGAGGGAGGCCTTTTCCAATTTGTCTTCATTTCCATCTTGTAAAAATACAATGTCGTCTCGTGATGGTATATCCGGGTTAGATTGTCACGAAAATGGGGGAGACTCTACTATTCTACACACTTATTCACAAATAAGAAATGAATTAATAAATCGACTCACTGGATTTATTTTGACAATTGAGGAATCGAATCCGATTTCTAATGGGGCAATAATTATTGATATTAATAGTAATGAGAAATCTGGGAAAGGATTTCCATTGAAAATGAAAAAGAATCTATCATTTACTAGGATATTTGGCAAGAAACTAGGGTTGCCGAGTAGCAAATACTTTGACCTCAATAAAATTCTTCCAAGATATTTTAAAATACCTTTAGGTATACCTAGAGAAGTAACTAATAGAATTGAAAATACTACTTTTTTCAATGAATTGAAAGGAAAATATAACATACATTCAATATATTCTCTAGTTAGGTTGTATGGACGAAATAGATTGATACCTCTCTACTCAACATACACACTTCTTTTATATGACTATTTCTGTGCATTAGCTAGTGAATATTTCTTCCGAATCAAATATCGGTTGGATGGCTGGGCGGGGAGCGGGGAATCCACCGGTGTAACAAGAATTGCAACTGAATAAAGATTATTGGGATGGAAAGATAACATAGAGCGTTTGTTGAACGAGTATATTACCTTCCGAATCGATGAGTATAGGAATGTTAAGTCAAATGCGCATAGATGGCTTGATACAACCAGAGATTCGTCTTTTTCCCCTTTCGGGAGAGTCTTTTTAGAAATAAAGTATGACTTGGATAAATCGATTTGCGGTGTATCAATAATGAGAAACAAATTACTAAATAGTATTGGTACTAGTATTAATAACACCACTCAGAATAACGAGAAGTATCCTCATCGATTTCTCAATGTTTTATTTCTTTACAAAATGATTGTTACCGAGGTTACTCGCCAAGAAGTTCTGATAGATACGATTGATTATTGCATCGATAAATTGAACGATATAGATCTTTCGATGCTTGATCCCTTGTCGAGTTTACTCGATATTGACATTGACGAACAGATATCTTTCCTCAAAAGAATTCTCGAGAGAAAAAAGAGTTTATTCATTGAGTCCAGATTGTTAATGGATAAAGAATCAATAGGCTCTTCAATCTCACTAGAACCCGCAGTGAATCCGCCTCTTGTTGGATTACCCCGCATCGAATCTATCCGAACAGGATTTTCAAGTGATGCTCTTTCCACTACGGGGAGGCAGAATTGGAATCTGTTTCTAGATAATTCAAGTCGTGGGAGAGGTTCAAATAAAGATATTGGTGAGAGTATTTCAAGATACATTTCCGCTGAAGTGAATACACTAAACTTTCTAGACCACTCTAATCTACCTGTATGGAACTATGCTAGAAGCAATTTCATTCTGAGAACCAAAAGGGATTTCCTTATTGGGAGATGTAGCAGTAGTTATTCCAACGTCTTAGAGAATTTCTATGTGGGCTCCGATAATGAAGTCATCTCATCTAATATCATCTCATCTATTCAGTCCCAACTGTCGGATTCATTATCACCCAATTTATCGAAACGAACAGAAGGGGAAACTGTTGATCATGTACTCACAACAGTTCAACCTATTCTGTCTAATCTGCATGAATCTGCAACATTATTATTAACTCATTCAGATAGACTTTTTAATTCTATTTCAGATCTGAAAAGATTACTGTCGAAGTTGAACTCATCGCCTCGTGAAACGAGAGATTCGTTTCTATCTTCGTGCAGTAGCGATGGATTTTATTTGGAAATGGAAAAAACGTTGATAAACTCTAATCCATCGGCGGATCGGCGACCCCGACCTCGTCCTAAGAATATAGAATTGGATCAAGTCAATTCAGAGAAGTCTATTGAAGATAGATCAGACTCGGGGAATGTTTCCACCAAGAATCGATTCTATCAAAATGATCCCTCTATTGGGTATTTCTGGGAACCAGAAGAATTAGAAACGCTTTACTGGTCGCTAAGATTCTCATTACGCAACGATGTAACATCAAGATCTCTAATAGGATTGATTGGGAAGAAGGTTCCGCACGAAGATACGAAGTTTGCAGATCCATATATCCGTAAAGAGCCTATCCGTCCATCCCATTTCATCAATTTCAATGAATTATCCAAAGATTTGAACAAATATAAGATCTCTTGGATCTTTTGGAAAGACAATATCTGTGAAAAATGGAGCCTATTCAGAGAGTATATACCTTGGTTTTTTACCCCTAACCGGTGGAGATACTTTTACGATCCGATTAGAGAAACATATCCAGAAATAGTACTTAAAATAAGTGATGACTCGAATCATAATCTACCTAGAATTTATAAAAGAATTGCTGAGGATATAGATGGTGCCAAAGCTTATTTATTCCAAAGCCTAGAATTGAGATTCAAAACTGATTCCATCAATACCATATTATCCAGGATAGATCTTCTTCTTTTCAAAGAGATTACTAATGAAACGAAGATGTCACATTCAGGATGGTCAGTATCTCAATTTTCCAATAAGTCTATCTTATCTTACCTTATTCTCTCAATATTATTCGTTCTTGCATTCTCCAAGCACCATTTGTCTGCCGTTTCGGGTTCTAACTCCCTTCATTCATGGAAACGTTTCGATACTATTGGATATTTAATAGACCCAATGCGTGGATCCTATTTGAAAAAGGTAATGTATTCCCCTTCGACAAGGTAAATGTAAACGAAAGATTTACTAATCTATTCTTTGAAGAGATTCTTGAATTATATCAATAATATAATCTTTTTCTCCTTCGTGAAAAATGAACTAGATTCATGGATACTTTGTAGGGAAAGCTCCGATACCCTTAATAGTAAGAAAGAACTATTGACTCAATATTTAGTAACGAATAAGATTATTTCCAAGTATGAGTCGAAATTGAATTCCAATTCGGATTTATCGAGCAATGAGATTGATCATGAACCTTTCCCACAAGAAAGATCTAATGTTTTGGCATACCTACTTCAATTCCGTCAAAATGATCTATTAAGTTACAAGATCCGTAAGTTGGATCCTGCGGAGAAGTGGGCTCTTTCCGCCCCCGAGAGAAATATTCTATTTTCAGCAACGACGAGACGAAGAGGCATTCTAAATATGCCATGTCATGACATACCTATCTCACTCTAATCAGGATTATTACCATCTAAAGGAATTCCGGTAGTAGGACCCACAGAAACTGGACGATCTTCCGTTATTAGGGATGTAGCATCCAATTCCTACTTCCCGTTGATGAGGCTACCACTAAGAAAGTTGCTATACAATCGATCATATTTCAATAATATACATGGAAATTTCATCTCGAAAGAGAGTGTACACCGATTAAATCTCATTTTTGCAATAGCGAGAGAGGTGTCTCCCTGTACAATATGGATTCAAGATATTCATGAATTGAATGTTCATCGCTCGTATCATAGACTAGAAGCTGATCCCAGATTCTTACTTTGCCCAATATTGAGGAGTATTGGTTATGGGCGCAGTAATTCTCGCATTCGTAAGAATATTGTTATTGCTTCGACTCATGTACCTGCAAGGGTAGATCCAGCTCCAATAGCTCCGAACCGGTTAAACTAATTGATAAATTTTCGAAAGTCCAACAGGTGTCAACGTCAGAAAGAATTGTCAATTCTCTTACGTATCAAAGGCTTCAAAATAGAGGCTAATCCGCCTCTTCTTGAAGGTACTGGGTCTGGAACTACGGGTTATAGCAAACGAGATTTATTCCTTTCTGCTAATGAAGCATTATTAATCGGTACTTCCAAAAGGAAAGAGATTGTATGTAGTGATGCAATTGGATTAGCGTCACATAGACAACATTCAATTGTTACTTATATGGGCAATGGAATAGAATCCAGTTCTGAATACGAAATCTCTTCTCAGAGGATAGGAGAAGCTATTCTAAAAAATAGTTTGATAGATACTTATCCCACAAATATTCTATTTATTGGTAGTAATGCGTCAAAGAGGCGATTTTATCATTTGTCTAACTGGTATGTGGAACCTTCAATAACCGAGTCAACAATTAAGGAATTCACTCTATTTTTGCATATCCTAGGGCTACTGGCTGGATTAGCGGCTCGCGATTCGTTCAAAATGGATATGAAGAAGAAAGAAAATTTCATTGTTATTGATAAACTTGTAGAGAATGACTTTAACCTAGCGTGTGGTGTTCTAGAAAACCTTTCAAAGGATTTCTCATGTTCAGAAATCTGTAGGAGCAGAAGTCAATCCAATAATAGTCTTTCTTTTCCTTCTCCTACTGAACCCAGGTACTGTTCAGATATACCCTATACAAGTCGTTCTTCTAAATCTACGAGAAAAGGGGTGTTTAATTCTCTAACCGACTTCGAAATGAAACAGTCACCCGAAATAGACTTAATTCCGACGGAAGTATCGCGTGAGATTGCTTGGTCCCCTAAGGCTTGGCGTCTCAGTTTCATGCGAAGTGGTACTTATGAATCGATAAGAGTCTTATCCGAATTCAATAATTTGTATAATCTAATCCTCCTTTACCAAAATCAGAATCAAATACCCCAACGGGATTTCGAATTGAATAAGATTAAGTATAGTGAAAATAGATCGTATGAGAAAAAAGGATATCTTTTCAGTTATAAGAGAGCTTTAGGTAGGTTGAGACAAAGATATATTAAAAGATTGGAAAACCGATTGGATAATATCTCGTTACGTGAGCAATTTCTCGAATTGGGAATCTCCGACTCATCTAATCAATATGAAATACAATGTAATCGATCCGATGAACCGACTCGATTCTTAGGGGGGCGCTTCATCTGGGACCCTATGCTTCTATTCCAGCCGGATCCTAACATTCCCTCCTCACGTCGTAGTTTATTAGCAAATCAAGAACTGGTGCGGAGGCTTTACGTAACTTACGGTATGAGAAGGGAGCGCGAAAAACATTTCTCAAACGAAAAAATTAAAAATTTCTTTCTCTATCGTGGATATGATCCGAAATCGATAGCTGAATCATCTATTAAGCGGTGGAATAATTTCCCTTTGGATGAGGAGCGACATTCCGAATACGTCAAAGAAACTTAGTTTATGCATATACATCTGCAATATCCACAGATATTTGTTCCCATTCACTTGTATCAAAGCATTGTAGTAGAAGATTTGCAAGAGCGATTTATTCGTTTTAGGCTTCTGGTTCATAGAAATAGATGGATGAGACGGAACCGTTCCCCATTTAAGGATTTTCTTATCTATAATATGTTGCTTGAAACTTATTAATATCTATTCAATCCGTTCCAGTTTGGTGGGACGTCACTGGATCAAATAACGAAACAATTTCTTAATGAAAGTTCAATATCATATAAGAAAATCTTAGATACTATTCATTCAGTCTAGATCTCTAGCAATATAGAGGTATTTAGAGGTCGAATCAGTAGAAGGAAGATCTATCTTTTCCTTTTACTGATACAATAAGATTCTGCTTGTAGCATCTCAAATGATTAAGAATTTATAGATCATTTACTAGATGAGTCTTTCTACTTGAAGAAAAAAGAATTAAAAAGGAAGAATAATAATGTCTTCTATAGGGAGTATAGGAAGCGGTTTATAGGGAAGCAACTTTTCAATATCCTGTTCGGAGTAGATCCTTGATAAAATTGTGGATTCACTCTCGAGGTGACTGATTGATTTGCTTATCCCAATCATTCAGTACACCGGAGTGGAGTAGGGATTCTCGAAAAAGCGACGCTTAAATAGGGTCCTTAGAAGCATTGGATTATCCAAAAGAGGGGTTTTGGTTCTTTCATCAATTCTTGGAGCTTGAAATAAACATGATATTGAATCCTTCACTGGTTGATGGGCTATAGTGATTTGATTTGGCATATGGGTGAAAGACAACTATCCTATCACTGGGAGTTTTTTATGTAGATAATGCCAATTTTTAAAGATATTATGAGAATGTACCTTCCCCTTTTTTAGCGTGAATCAAGTCCTTTTATTCGAAAGAAGCGTCATCATCTCCATCATCTAAACCATCTTTCATTCCACCGGAAATAGATGAATCTCCCCGGGTAGGATTTGAACCTACGACCAATCGGTTAACAGCCGACCGCTCTACCGCTGAGCTACCGGGGAAAATGATAGGGGATTTAGTATCATACACATTTAAAGTAAAGACCCTTGTTCTTTGAGCCGCCTCTGAATCTGCAAGGCGTTAAGCTTCCTCCGACATTTCAGAAACTTTGCGTACACCCTAACTCTTATTATAGGAAGAAGCGGCAGCGATAGCAATCCTATTTGAATAGAGCCCCCGAATCATGGGGGGGGGCTGGTGCGGTTGATCTTGGCCATGATTGATTGCCCCCCCCCCATGATCTGTATCGATCAATCACCAATCAATAGTTTCTATTCTCCCCCTTCCGAGAAGCATAGTAGAATAGCCACAGGATTCTTCTACCTCATAGAAGTAGAAGGAATATCTTTCAATAGTAATAGGGAGAATGAAGAGAGGGAAAGGAGAGAAATAGAGATGGGGAAGATGAGGAGTAGTCGGAAGAAATGAACACGAATTGGAGCTTTTTTCTTCTTAAGTAATTGGCGAAGTGAGAACTGCTAGTAATATCAGTGGTATAATTCCAGTGATTAATCCAAATGAATAATAGGATATTCTACCGCTTCCCCCGTATCTTGCAGCCTCTCCACCAAAAAGGCTAGAAGCACCAGTCCCATTTATAATTCCATCAATTACCCATTGGTCAAAAAATACGACTAGTTTACTCAGAAAGACTGTAGTTTTTATGAGGTAGACGTTGTAGCAATAATCGATGTACCCACGATTTAGTGACCAACCTTGAATGAAATCTCCAAACGAACTCAACAGATTTTCATCTAGAACTTTAATACCCCGAATATATTTATATATTTTTCTCTGATAAAAATCAACTGGTCCATACATTACATAGGAAATGAATATTCCAACGAAAGATAGACTGACCGAACCGGTTGAATCTACCAGGAGTTCTATCAAATTTGCTTTATCAGACTTAATAGGAACGATGAGGGGAGTTAACCATTCGGACAATGAATCAAGACCAGATTCTTTTTGAAGAAAATTGACTCCTATGAACCCAGCCAATAAGGTGGGCATTACCAACACTATTAGAGGTAATACCATAAAAAAATCTGATTCTTCGGTATTTAATAAGTTGTGGGAATGGGACACATCAGAATCTGTTTGAATTTCTTTTTCATGAGTCAGATTCTTTTTAGCAGAATATACAGCTGGAACAGCTTCTGTAAGCTCTGCATTCTGTGAGGATAAGGGGTTGTCAATAATTTTTTCACTGGATAATTCTTTTTTAGTCTCCCCCCATAAACTAATATTATTATCGGATAAACGAGAAATGCCAAAATTGCTGTGACTAATATTATTGGCACGAAAATTTCCCTCGAATGTGAGGAAATAGATACGAAACATATAAGACGCAGTAAAACTAACTGTGATGGAAGCTATCCATCCAAGGTAAGAGGAATATAACCAACTCTCTGCAGTAATTTCATCTTTAGACCAAAAACAGGCTAGTGGTGGTATACCACATAGAGAAAGAGTACCTAAGAAAAAAGTAGTTCCGGTAATTGGCATACACTTTCGTAAACCACCCATGAGAAGCATATTCTAACTCTTAATGGGAGAGTATCCAACTATTTTTTCCATCGAATGAATGACTAAACCCGATCCAAGAAATAATGAGGCTTTGGAATAAGCGTGTGTGATAAGATGAAACGAAGCAGATCGGTAAGCACCAATGCCCAAGGCTAACACCATATATCCCAGCTGAGACATAGTAGAATAGGCTAAACCCTTCTTAATATCCCTCTGAGTGAGGGCCAATGTTGCCCCCAATAGAGCTGTTGTTCCGCCTACCCAAGAAATAACACTCATACTCAAGGGTAATATTTCAATGAGGTTAAGGATTCGAGCTATGAGAAAGATTCCAGCAGCTACCATAGTAGCAGCATGTATGAGAGCTGATATAGGGGTGGGTCCCTCCATTGCATCCGGCAACCATACGTGGAGTGGAAATTGCGCAGACTTAGCCACTGGCCCTGAAAATAGTAGAAGAGCTATTATATTAGCGAAGACGGAGTTAACACTACCGCTACTAATTAATTCAATGAATCAATCACACAATTCATAAATCTCGAAGCTACCGGTTATCCAATAGATACCCAATATACCCAGTAACAAACCAAAATCTCCTATACGGTTGGTTACAAAAGCTTTTTGACAGGCATTGGCGGCACTAGGTCGCGCAAACCAGAAACCTATTAACGGGTAAGAACGCATCCCCACTAATTCCCAGAACACATAAATCTGTATCAAGTTAGGACTGAAGACTAATCCTAGCATTGACGCGGTGAATAAACTCAAATAAGCGGAAAACCTTGCATATCCTTAGTCGTGACACGTATAACTATCACTGTAAATCGTGACTGAGATACCTACAGTAGTAACTAATATTGACATAATAAGAGCGAGTGGATCTACCAAGAAACCTATTTTCAGGGAAATATCATCTTTAAGGATCCATGACCACAAATACTCTTGGGTGGAGTGACTAACATTTTGTTGCCAGAAGAAGAGAAAGGAAATAAACATGGAAACAGTTAGTGAGAGAATACTGAACGCGGCACATGAGCGGCGGAGACCTTTCGTAGCTTTTGGGAGTAAGAACGATACTAATCCAGTTGAGCCGGAAGCTACTAGTGGGCACGAAGGAACGGTCCAAACATATTCATATGAAAATTCCGCGAACATATTAAATTCGAATTGAATCTGTTGTTTTTAATTTTATTTTTTTACTTCTAAAAAAAAAAGGAACAATAGGGAATGGAATTATTAGTATGTCACTAGATAAGTTATTTATCTTCTATCTCAATTGAATCTTTGCAACTTGACAAGATTTAAATACGTTGGAGATACTTATCTAAATTATAGTTTTCAATCCCAAACCGATTGGTTTCACAAACCCTTTTTAGTATAAAAAAAAATCGTAATGAATAAATATGCAATAATTGACGTTGGCGGGAAACAACTCCGAGTGGAACCAGGAAGATTCTATGACGTTCGTCACTTCGCGTCAATTCAAGACGTATCGGGGTCCAATATGAAAGTATCGATAAATCGAGTTTCACTTATTCGTCGTGGATCCGAAATAAGTATTGGACATCCATGGTTGAGTGATGCAACTGTTAGGGGAAGAATACTACACCCTTGTTTCGGGAGTAAACTAGTGATACAAAAGATCCATTCTAAGAAGAAAACATGAAGAAAGATTGGATACAGAGAGAATTTGATCCGATTTGTGGTCGATTCTATCTATTTCAATGGCAAAGAATTAAATGATTGTTAACTGATTTCTTGTATCAACCACTAGTTACGTAGAAAAATTAGTATAACAAAAACGTAAGTCTATTGATTTTTTCTTATTACTTTTCACCCGCATTATTCACTTCTTCTTTTCCCTCATTATATCCATTCTATTGATACGTATCAATATAGTTAACTTTATCAATTCAAGCATAGATTTTAAAAATATAAAAATATATCTCCTTATGGCAGTTCCGAAGAAACGTACCTCCGGGTCAAGAAAAAGAATTCGTAACCGTGTGTGGAGGGCTAAAGCGGTGAAAGTAGCATCAAAAGCTTTTTCTTCAGCCCAGTCCATTTTAACTGGTCGTTCAAAAAGTTTTTATTATATAACAAACGATAAAATTTCTGGAACAAATTAAGTCTATTTTTGTGACTAGTCACGAAGATTCCAAAAAGGACTGATTAAAGTAATAGAATTTGAAGTGATAAGGATCATAATAATCAACGATATGTTCAAGTTATTTGATTAATTGTTAACTTAGACTTAGTATTTCCGAGATAAAATAAAAAAAACTAATATCTTACGCTCATCGCATTGTTCCAACATGCATCATTGAGAGATATAACCATATCCGTCACAGAGATAGGTTCAACTGACAAGTGGCACGTTTCATATATCATTAATTGAGACATACTAAAAAGATCAAGTCACCATACTAGATTAGACATCATAGTAACCAAATGATGCTTTACATTGATAGATGAGATTTCACACTGATGAATCGAAGCTGTAGAGAGAGGGGGTGGGGAAGGGTAGATTTCTAGATAGTACGTATGGGGTGGAATACTAATAATAGTATATATATATATATATATATACTATTATTAGTATTTTTTTCTTTCCCTTGTACTTCAAGATAGGAAAGCTCCTCCTCTCCATATATGTATAATTAAGTGTCACATTTTTAATTACTTAAATGAAGACCTCGCACATAAAGTTTTTGGATTCACTATATGACTATTATCCGTCACTCGTTTATCTATTCGGAATAGCAGGATTTGAACCTGCGACCTCCACCACCCCAAGATGGCACGCTACCAAGCTGCGCTATATTCCGTTACCCCCATACGAGTATAGCATCAAATACCGATACGGATTCAATCCGACATTAAACAAATGTTTTTCTTTTTACTCTTACTCTCTATTCCACCGCACATCCTTCTGGTTCGGGAAAAATAAATAAATATTGAACTATTATCCGAAAGTATGATAAACTAAAATTGGATAACTGATAAGCCGCTTATGGTGAAATCGGTAGACACGCTGCTCTTAGGAAGCAGTGCTAGAGCATCTCGGTTCGAATCCGAGTAGCGGCATTCCAGTGCAACCTATAAAGAAGAAGTTGAACCTAAAATAAATATTATTCAATGAGTTTGTTAAATGTAATGAGAATAAGGATCTAATATTTATTTTTTTTTTTTTCAACTTCACATAATAAAGTTCCCATTTTATATCCTTATCTTTCTCAAATGAGAAATAGATGGTATAAGTTGATTAATACTAATTAATTTGATGCTGATTGAATCTGATTACTTCACTGGTCCTTTTTCATTACGATGTACATTGATATAGAGCACATATTCGCTCACATTCCCTTTCTTATGCTTTTTCCTGTCACTTTGCCGCATTGGATCGATCTAGCTTATAGGCCTCATAGACTGAATAGTTTGAATAGAAAAGTTATGACAATTGCTTTTCTCCGTACAACAGGATTTTTGTTAATTCGTTGGGTCCAAACCAAGCATTTACCATCGAGTAATCTATATGAATCATCCATGTTCCTTTCATGGAGCTTCTCCTTATCGTACATAATATTGAAAATTAGACATCAGAATGAGTGGTCAGGTGCAGTCACGGCACCAGGTGCTATGCTTACTCATGCCTTTGCAACTTCAGGTCTTCCTGGAGGAATGCAACAATCTACGCAGCTAGTACCCGCCTTGCAGTCTCATCGGTTAATGATGCATGTAAGTATGATGTTACTGAGCCATGCAACCCTGTTACGTGGATCCCTATCAGCAATATCTTTACCGATTATTTCTTCCGATAAAATGAATAGATCTTCTATTTACAACTTGATGAACCATCAACCGATTCGCAAATTGTGTAACCGATTATTGAATACGAATAGTTGTTATCACGATCAAAAACAAACTGACATGGATAATTCTTTCTACCTGTTATCCTTAAATTCACGAAAGTGCCAGTTGATTAATCAATTGGATCAATGGGCTTATCAAATTATAAGCTTAGGGTTTTCTTTTATAACTATTGGTATTCTTCCCGGAGCAGTGTGGGCTAATGAAGCATGGGGATCTTACTGGAGCTGGGATCCCAAAGAAACTTGGGCATTAGTGACTTGGCTAATATATGCTATTTATCTTCATACCAGGATAACTAAGAGTTGGGGGGGAGAGGCACCCGCCGCAGTGGCATCTACAGGATTCTTTTTAGTTTGGATTTGTTTTTCGGGAGTCAATCTATTGGGAATCGGATTACACAACTATGGATGGTTAATCTGAGAACGAGGGGAATAAGTAGAAGAATAAGAGGAGTATAATGAGGCACTTTACGGCTTTAAAAGGTTTTCCTAATTATTGTGTAATCAATTCCAATTGGTTACTCGAATAATAACTAGAAAAAGGGGATGAGCAGAAACAAAGAATTAAAAGATAAATAGAAAAAAATTGTATCTGCTTTATCTGTTTGTTTCTGCTTCTCCATCCCCATCTGTGGTAATTCGTAGTATTGGTTACCTAAACAGATACGCACAGGACAGCGTTATTATACGAATAATCCTAAAATGATGTCACTGAGACTGGCAAATCCTTCTACTAAATAAGGATTAGATACGAAACAAATTTCGACATTTTGCTATCAAAAGGTCTAATCTTTAACCTTAAGGTATGGTTACTTCTCGTTTTTATTTCATTCGATAAGGGAATATGAAAACAAGATCGAGAGTACTTTACTATTCCATAGCTGTAGAACCATATTTGGATATAGGCCGATACCTAGTATTGGTAGAAAAAGACAAATCGAAATAAATAATTCCCTCGGACCAGAATCAATTAGATACGGATTCGATTCGTTGGACAGCCTATACCCATAAAATATTCGACGTAACATAGATAACGAATAGATGGGAGTTAATGCTGTACCAGTTGCTTCTACTATCGTAATCGCCACTTTAAATAGAGACGAATATTGCTTGTTAGTAACGACTCCCGGGAATACCAATAATTCTGATGCAAATCCACTCATTCCCGGTAACGCGAGAGATGCCAGTGAGAAGATACTAAACATGGTAAATAGTCTAGGCATTGGGATTGCAATCCCTCCTAGTTGGTCGAGGGAAAGGGTACGGGTTCTATCGTAGCAAGTACCCGCAAGGAAAAACGGAGCTGCACCTATTAAACCGTGGGAAATCATTTGTAATATAGCTCCATTAATACCTGTATTTGTCGAGGAACCAATACCGATGGTTACAAAACCCATATGGGAAATTGATGAATAGGCTATTCTTCTCTTAAGGTTACGCTGACTCAGCGAAATCATAGAAGCGTATACAATCTGGATTGCTCCAAACAGTACCAACCATGATCCAAATATAGAATGGGCGCGGGTCAATAACTCCAAATTTATTCGGATCAATCCGTATCCCCCCATCTTTAACAATACTCCAGCTAGCAACATACACGTGCTGTAATGTGCCTCTCCATGAGTGTCGGGCAACCAAGTATGAAAGGGAACGATTGGTAATTTCACAGCATAGGCAATTAAAAAACCCAAGTAAAGAAGTACTTCCAATGATGTGGGGTACAATTTATTAGTCAAGTCTTGAATATCGAACGAGGGTACCTCGGTTCCGTAGAAACTCATAGTTAAAGCTGCTACTAAGAGAAAGATGGAACCACCAGCTGTGTATAAAATAAATTTTGTGGCTGAGTATAAACGTCTCTTTCCACCCCACAAGCATAAAAGTAAATAGATTGGAATTAGTTCTAGCTCCCGCATGAAAAAGAAAAGCAAAATATCTCGAGAAGCAAATAATCCGATTTGGCCACTATACATAACTAACATTAGAAAATAGAATAGCCGCGTATTACGTGTGATCGGCCAAGCTGCTAGAGTTGCTAAAGTAGTAACAAAACCTGTTAGTAGAATAAGACCCATGGAAAGTCCGTCAATGCCTAAGCGCCAATGAAAATTAATAGAGTTTATCCAATTAAAGTTTTCTATCAATTGAATGGATTGGTTATCGAGTCGGAAGTGACAATGAAAGATATAAATGATTAGTAGAAATTCTAGTATACGAATGCCCGGGGTATACCATCGAATAATTCTATTTCCGTTACGAGGCAGCCTCGGAAGCAGCAGACCTGCAAAAATTGGAAAGAGAACGATTATCGTTAGCCGAGGTACGTTACTCATCATGGATAGAAAATAATTTTTGATATAAAGGACTGTGTAAACTAAGTATCCCGACTCATACCTAGACTTCGTGATTATGAAGCCTCCAGTATGAGTCGAAATAAAGTAAAAAAAAAATTAATTAATTTTTTTTTATACCTCTTAATTAATAGGCTAGACCCATACTGCGAGTGGTTTCAGCTCCCGGGTAGACGCGTACACTCAAAAAATCTGTTGGACAAGCGGACTCACATCTCTTACAACCTACACAATCTTCTGTTCTAGGAGCAGGAGCTATTTGATTAGCTTTACACCCATCCCAGGGTATCATTTCCAACACATCTGTGGGACATGCCCTTACGCACTGAGTACAACCGATACATGTATCATAGATTTTCACTGAGTGTGCCATTGAGTCTATTTACTCCTATCAGATTGATATACCAAAAATATTACTTTATTAAAATGGTTAGGATACACCTATTTCTCCCCGCCCCTTACGCTGGTACTTCTCATCATTAAGTGAAACATTCTCTTCATATGATCTACCCGATCGGGTCTAATGCTTGTATAAAATTGTTTCTTATTCTTGGATAAATGAGGAAAAAATCAATAGAAAGGGAGAAGGGACAAATGAGGATATAGAAGTGTAGGGTAAGGAGAGAAACCTAGTTATCAAAGAGGGGGGGGGGGGGGGCTGTGGTGACACGCTTCGATCGTTAGCAATACCCGTTATTAAATTGAACACCAAATTGATTAGATTTAGAGAAACGCTATATTTATTGATCAATTACCATTTTAACAGATTGAATTGATCGATACGAGTCGATCTTCTGTTTCGCTGAATAACAAGAGCGAGGGCCAATCCAATAGCAGCTTCAGCAGCCGCAACGGCTATTATGAATAAAGAAAATATTTCTCCCCCCAATTGTTGATTGTCAAAAAAGTTGGAGAATGTTGTAAAATTAATATTAACTGCATTAAAAATTGACTCAAGACGCGTGAGTGCCCTAACCGTGTTTCGACTGGTAATTAATCCGAAGAAACCAACACAATAAAGATAGGCACCTAACACTAGTCCGTGTTCAAGCGTGATATATTAGCCTCCTCCCCAAAAAACTGTATAAGTCAATTTTTACGCGGTTTTATCATCCAACCTTTCTATTTCAACAAGGTCAAGATTGATCAAAGAAGTGAAGAGGTATTCCGAGATGATGATGAAACAGACCTTTCGTTCATTGTGTTTACTTCTTCGCTACGGGCTAGGGTAATCGCTCCTACAAGAGCAACTAGAAGAAGTATAGAAAGAAGTTCAAACGGAACTAGAAAAGTAGTTAATAACTTATATCCAAGCCCTTGAACGTTATTTTCTGAGATCTTTTCGACAAGAATCTTTGATTCATTAACGATAGACCATCTTGTACTATAAATCATAATGGTTGATAGTGAAAAAAGACCTGTACAAGCTCCCAAAGTAATGAAATATCCTATACTCCAATTAGTGGTTGAATTGGAACTCGTTGGTTCATCAGTAACCGTTACGGCAGACACAATTAAAACATTTATAGCTCCTACATAAACAAGCAATTGCGCGGCAGCTAGGGAATCAGCATTCAATACGAGATACGATAAGGATATACGGGTGAAAACCAGCCCGAGAAGAAAAGCAGAATGAACCACATTAGCGAGTGATACTACTCCCAAACTTCCTAGTAGAATACCTAATTCTATTAATGTCAAAATAGCTCCATGAATTGATTCGGATAAATTCGTTATACACAATCGCTCAAATATTTTAATATCATCTATTATTTGTATTCACTCTCTCCCTCTCTCTTTTATCAATCCCATCCCTTTCTCAGAGATAAATAGATGAGTCGATTCATCTATCGAAATATTCAATTGGCACTACGGGTTATGGTTTGATTATCGGAATATCTACCCAGAGCTCTTTTGGATAGGGAACTTGCTGAAAATGTTTGGATTGAAAAATCTTGGGAGATGGAAAGGGGTAGACGCCCCGAAGCCATTTGATCATAATTCAATTCATGACGATCGTAACTTGAAAGCTCATACTCTTCGGTCATTGATAAGCAATTAGTCGGACAGTATTCGACACAGTTTCCGCGGAAGATGCAAACTCCAAAATCAGTGCTATAACTCTTCAATTGTTTCTTTCTAATGCTTTTTATCAGTTTCCAATCAACAACAGGCAGATTAATCGGACATACTCGGACGCATACTTCACAAGCGATACATTTGTCAAATTCAAAATGAATGCGTCCACGAAATCGTTCGGATGATACAATTTTTTCATACGGATATTGAATAGTTATGGGTAAACGATTCAAATGATCTAAAGTAACCGCAAAACCTTGACCAATGTACTTTGCAGCTTCTATGGCTTGTTGCCCATAATCTCGAAATTTAATTAGTGTGGGAAACATATGATAGATAAACCTAATCTTATTTTTTTTTTCTATAATAAATCTATTTATATCTCTCTCTAAAAAATATATATATATATAGATTGAATAGATTTGACTTGGAATACTATTGAATAAAGGAAAAAACACATATACTATTTGAGTAGCAGAAGTTGAAATGGAGCTGTCAGCAACAAATTTCCCGGAGCAATGGGCAAAAGAAATTTCCATCCGAGATCCAATAATTGATCTATTCTCACTCTGGGCAAAGTCCGTCTTGTCAAAATGGAGAGAAATAAGAATAAATAAGATTTGGATAATGTAGTAATGATATCTATCACTATTCTCAATAAATCGAAGGATTCGCGGCTAAGATCTAAAGAGAGAGAATCTTGCCCAAACTTAGTAAAAAACGGAATTGATGAATCCCATCCACCCGAATAAGGAACCGTTACAAATGATGGAGAAACCGATGAATTTGGGTAAGAACCAACATAAAATAAACCAAATTTTATCCCCGAATATTCAGTTTGATAACCTGCTACTAGTTCTTCCTCCGCTTCCGGTAGGTCGAACGGTAATCTTTCACATTCTGCCAATGATGAGATGAAGAATGCTATGAAACCTACGGGTTGACGCCACAAGTTCCATCCAAAAAAACCAAATCTAGATTGCGTTTCAACTATATCAACTGTACTCAAGCTACCGGATAAGGATAGTCGACGGTATGATTCTAGTTACCACCTCTAATTCAGAACCGTACATGAAGTTAGGATTTCATACGGCTCCCCATCGATTTCATGGAGAAGGGTCAATAATTTAAAATTATCATCTCCGATACCGCTGTATGAAGATCCTCCCAATCCTAACCGATGAGATTCCGTTTGCCACAAGAAGTAACTGCTTCCGAATCCATCTCCACCCTATCAGTCCTTTTTCAATATGGGTTAAAATGCTCCATAAAGCTTTTTCGTGCTTACCACATGTTTCCGTCTAGAAAGAGTTTCACCCGCATCTGGGGAGGAAAATCTTCGAATGATTAGGAATGATTAGCTTTATAATCTCGCTTTTTTAACAACCTACAATCCCACAAACAGGTAATTGTTGGCATAAAACAAAAAATTATATATATATATATAATTTTTTGTTTACTAGAATTGGGAAACTGCTGCAAGGGTTACTTCGTTCCAAATAGTCATGATTTAAGTGGATAGGAATATACTCGAGACTGGGATTTTCTATCTAGATGTACCACTCAGTCACCCCTACCGAAGCTGAGTCTCTCTCATCCAGTAAGAATAGAAGGATAAATAGATAAAGACGTGATTTGATTATTTTTACACTCTACCCGTCCCCGCTGTCTATCCCTTCTCTCCTCCATCTTACAAATCTCTTGCGTATATTAGTGTTCCTGACCATCCACTCATGCTTAATTATGAAAACCTGATTATTGCTCCTTCCCGCTTCAAGCCTCGGTGACTAACCCTAGACTTGGGGTAAAGAGCAGTGTCTACCGCTCGGATATGCTTTTACACCCGTACATGGAGAATGGGACTCGACTCAATAACTGCGAAACGCTGTTCGATCTCACCCAAATGACTATTTAGTTTATCAATCAACGAAGATTTCTTTTTTTTTTTTTTTTTCTTCTGCGCAAAGTATCTACCTCCGACTCATACTCGACGAATCACACGTAGGGATATGGACAAGATGCATAAAGCCAGGGGTATTTCGTAACTGATAGATTGGGCAGCGGCTCTAAGACCGCCCAGAAAAGAATATTTATTATTTGAGCCATACCCTGCCATGAGAAGACCTAGGGGTACAATGCTTGAGATAGCGATCCAAAAAGAAACACCTATACTCGGATCAGATAGAATAATATGTTGACCAAAAGGTATTACCAAATGACTTATGAAAACTGGTGTGACTACCACGGCTGGTCCAATATTGAATAACCAAGTATCACCCCCGGCTGGAACAATGTCTTCCTTTAATAGAAGCTTGATTCCATCTGCTAGAGATTGGATAATTCCCAACGGACCTGCGTATTCTGGTCCGATACGCTGCTGGACCCCCGCGGACACTTTTCATTCGAGCCATACGATGACTAATACTCCTGTTGTAACTCCTATAACTAGGATAAGTATAGATACTAGAGTCCAAATTAATTTGAAAGAATCTTTTGCACCTACTAATTGATCAAATAAGTGAACTACTTGTTCTCCGGAAGTTTCGATACCAGTTACCGTTTCAACGATCAACCTCTCCCATAATAATGTCTATACTACCTAATATTGTCGTAATATCTGCTAGCTTCATTCCTTTTATCAATTGAGAAAGAATCTGTAGATTTGTAAAACCAGGTGGACGAATCTTCCATCTCCAAGGGAAAACACTATCATCTCCAATCAAAAACACTCCCAATTCTCCTTTAGGAGCTTCTACTCTCACATAATGTTCCTGCTTAGGTGACTTAAGAGTGGGAGAAGACTTCTTGCCAACAAATTGATAATTGAAATCATTCCATTCTACTTCACCTTGCTGCTGATTGAAACGTCGACCTTCCAAATTCTCATATGGACCCCCTGGAAGGAGTTTCAACGCTTGTTTAATAATTTTTATGGACTCTTTCATTTCGCTAATTCGTACCAAATAACGAGCCAATGAATCTCCTTCTGTTTGCCACTGGATCTGCCAATCCAAGTTATCATAACATTCATAATGATCAATTTTGCGGAGATCCCATTGAACCCCTGAGGCTCGTAACACGGGTCCCGATAAGCCCCAATTGATAGCTTCTTCCCTACTGATGAAACCGATTCCCCTTACCCTTCTCAAAAAAATAGGATTCTTCGTAATTAGTCGCTCATATTCATGAATCTTTGGGAGACAATAATCACAGAAGTCTAAACATTTATCTACCCACCCATACGGCAGATCTGCAGCGACTCCCCCGATACGAAAATAGTTATGCATCATTCGCATACCCGTAGCAGCTTCAAATAAATCATAAATCATTTCCCTTTCTCGGAATATATAAAAGAAGGGAGTCTGCGCACCAACATCCGCTAGAAAGGGTCCAAGCCACAACAAGTGGGAAGCTATTCGGCTTAATTCAAGCATGATTACGCGGATGTAACTAGCTCTTCCAGGTACTTGAATGTTTGCTAATTTCTCTGGTGCATTGACTGTTACTGCTTCGGTAAACATGGTAGCTAAGTAATCCCACCTTGTTACATAGGGAAGGTACTGCAAAATCGTCCGGTTCTCGGCAATCTTCTCCATCCCTCTATGTAAGTAGCCTAATATTGGTTCGCAATCAACAACATTTTCGCCGTCTAGGGTAACAATAAGCCGAAGAACACCATGCATCGATGGATGATGAGGACCCAGACTTACTGTAACTGGATCTATTTCTTTAAGAGGCATACTCGTAAATTGTTTCCTTTCCAATAAATATCACAAAATCTAGCTTCAGTAAATAAATAGAAAAACTTTATCATGTATCATATGTATCGAAGTAGCAACTTCCGGCGCAAATTTGCATCAACGCCCCTTTAATCCCCGAATACTTAGATTTTTTACAACTCTATTGTACAAAGTTGGATTCTTATCGGATAAATAGATTGAGAGACGCTTGCGTTTGCCTAATAATTTCCACAGACCTCTCTGAGATGAATAGTCTTTGGGGTGCAATTCCAGATGAGAAGTAAGTTTCGATACTTGATGGGTCAAATAGTAGACTTGGGAGCCAGCAGATCCTGTACGTTTGTTCTCATCCATTAACGACAAATCAATAGATATCTTTTTATTCATAGTAACACTAATAATTATGATTGTTTTTTTTTCACTTCAAACCGATTATAAGAGATTCAGTCACCAATTGGACAATTCAATTGAAGCAGTATCAGTTTGAGTGAAAGAAAAAAGTTCAATTGAACTGAAAAAGAAAATGGTATTGCAACAGGCCCTAGATTCACTGTTTGGAGATCGGTTCCTTATCGATGAGCAGGTATTTTTATCACGGCTTGCGGGTGGGAGATCAGTTAATTGATACGTCAAATACTTGATTTGGATTACCTTTTTGTTTTGGTAATCCCAATCAAGCAAATGTTCAAACCTATGGTTTTGCTTTATATTCCCTCGCTCGCGTCAATTTCGAATAATAGGATACATCCGTATCTTGAGCATGGCAAATCGACTTCCATTGGTGATATTGAAACAGAATCTACCTACACAGGCTAGTTCTTCTAGACGGTGGCTGGGCCATAGGAAACGTTTAATTTTTTGGACCTCATTTAGCCCGAAATAATTAGACTCTTTATTCCCGTGAAACCGTCCGATTCCGGGAATAGGAGCTAAATACTGTTCTTCCAGTTCTGGAGATTCTAGAATTAGTAGAGATCGAAGGAATCGTAATTCCCGTCGACGTCTCGGAAGCATGAGATCCTCGATGTTATAAAGCTGAGCCTGTTTAGTCTTCCCTTCTATTGCTACAAGTGATAAACGGGATATAAATCCATTAGATATATCCTTATATAACCGTTTCTTGAATCTATTTCTAAATCTATACTTGAATTTTAGTAGAGGGGTAACAATTTTGTACATCAAAATTTGATCGTCAAATACTAGCGGTAAACGGTGGGCCGAAATAATAGATAAGTTATTTAAAACACTAAGCCTAGTTGTGTTCAAAAAGAGATTCAATAGATCTGAATCTATGCCTATATTGACGCAGAACGCCGTAAGATCTTGGTCATTTCCCAAGATGCTAATGAGGACTGTTAAGTTTCTCAATTTATTGAGTTCCCCCTCTAATGCTTTGGATTTCCATTTCCATCGAAATATGTAATCAGGACTTTCTCTCTCATCTAATGTTATCTCGTATATCTCATTCAATGTATCTTGAAACCTATCACCTATATCTAATAATTTCATTATTCTGTAATTAGGACTCTCATCCTTCAAAACAGAATTTTTCAATCTTGGTTTTTTTATAGAAGTGCTTTTGATTCCCGTGAGATCCGGAACTACCCATAGCATCAAATCAGACTTTGAGTTAAAATTGATTTGTGAATTAGAAATATGTGAATAAGAAAGTTTCTTCTTTCCCCCTACTCTATTAAAATTCTCGATACGATTCTCGGAATGAACCTTTTGCGCGAGAGCGTCTTGTCGCATAGGAAATTTTTGCGTATCTACATCTCGTAAAAAATCAACGAAACTATGTAATGAATAACTATATTTGCGGCGCTTATTAAAATTTTGGATTCGGTCTCTAAGCGAGGGGTTTTTGGTATAGATAGAATAATTGTCCCGAAGGACGTCCTGTTCCTGCTCATCCAGAATCTTTTTATCACTAGTTTTTAGTATGTTCGAGTTATCTAAACCGACTCTCCATTTCTGGGGTGCTATATTATGCCACACTTCTAGCGGTAAGTTGCATCTGTAGAAACAATCTACCCACCTATTCCAATTATTTCTATCTAATTCACAGAGCTGTTTGAGGAACCCCCACCCCTCTACAGATTCCCTGACGTGTTCATTAATAACTTTATATACAATTTTGTTACCTGTTTCATCGAGACAATCTAAGAGATTGTTTATATCACTATTACTCTCATTTATCCCTAAGAGTTTCATCTTATTCATCGAACAATCATTATTACCCCTCACATCGTAATAATCCTCTGCAGAACCCCCATCTTTCCCAGTCTGATACAACGTTGAACTATTATCCCAATCCCCGGCGTATCTGGTCCTTTCTCCAGAATTAATGCTCTTCACGATTCCATTCACCATAAAACTCAAATATAGATTTCCCTTTATGCTCATGCTCCACATATTATCATAAAGACGAGCTTGAGATAGTGATTGAAAATTGTCAACTCGCCACACCCCATTCTTCGTTCCGGAAACAGATAAAGTTAAGTTTTCCGTCTCCTCGTAAACCTCAATAGTGTTAGTGTTATTTCTCACTTTTATTAGTTGCGCCTGTAACGCAACAAATTCATTAGAGTAATGAGCGAGAGCTCTGTTGATTCCTTGGCAGAATGTTGATGCTACCAAGAAAGACTTTTCGTTTACTTCCGCCATCAATATGCGTAATTTTAATATAATTCCATCAAAACCCATTATTTCTTTCTCAAATCTCAGAGGAACGGTAAGGTTCGTGTCCCTCAGTCTATCATCCATTACTAATTTATTGACCTGGAGTTTTTTGGTACCCTGCTCGTTTCTAACAATTTTCTCGGTTGACAAATCCACGAATCTATTATCCGTCCCTAGCCCTTCATCAGCATTAATGACTGATTCAAGTTTATTGTCAATATGAATTGATCTTTCACTTGTTTGACGAATATTTGGTTTCGATTCTAACAGTTTCTTTTTATGTTTAATGGATAGAGTCTCTTTCCCAGTAATATCATTCCAACCAGAGCCATTTGATATTTGTTCAACTCCAAAGAATAGATTCAATCCCCTTAATAGACTTGGTCCCAGTATCTTGTCTATATTGAATTTGGAATATAAACGCCATACTTGGTGGGTTCGTAGCGAGAGATTTTTTTTCCAAATCCGAATTAATTCTCTCCGAACGGGTTTCCAAAAAGAAGGGTCTTTTTTAATAGTTCCAAAGGGTATATCTGTTTGAAATCCCCAAGCGGTTAAATAAGTAAATTGGGACCGTTTCCGTTCTAACCGAGTGCCATTTTTTGATCCTCGACCCCCAGTAGATTTGATCTCTCCAATTCTTTCCCGAATAGTTGATCGTTTCTTCCTCCCATTAGTGTGCCAGGGTTTCAATTGAAATGGATATAGAATCTTTATTTGTAAGCCCTCCTTCAACCAGCGACCGGGAAACCGACTATGTGAAAATTCTTCGCCGTCATACGTACACTTAATATGAATCTCTTTTCTCCACTCCTTCCAATCCTTATCCCACTCAGAATCTTGGAGTAACAATCTACGACCAAAATTTTTAAACGCTATAGATATAGGTAATTTTATATATTTTCGAAAATTCGGTTGTAAAACCAACAATAAACCTCTTCCACTGTGAATGGGACCCACATCCAATCTAGCCGCTACAGCTGAACGGGCAGATTTTGATCCACTTAAGCCTCTCGTAGCTGAGGGAAATTTTAGTTCTTGTTTGAATTGCAGACCAGCCGCCTCTCCCCGGCCAGTGATCATTATTTCAGAATTCAAACCTGTGAATCTCTCGATAGGTAATTGGAAGAGGGTCGGTATTTCCATTAATCTCAAGAAAAAGGGTGAATGCGCTTTATCTTGAAGCATTTTCCAAACCAATATCTTGCGCCTCCTGGACCGCATAGACCCCTTTACGACTTTCCGACGAAAATCAGAGATTTTTGCAAATCGTTTTACTAGTCTTATTGTCTTCCGTTTCGTCTTAGCAATACTAATCCCTAGATTTCTTAATTTTCTATAACGAACATCACTTTCGACGCCTGGAACATCGAATCGATTATCAATCAAAATTTCAGTCTCATGAGCCAAATCCTTTTCCAGATCCTCAATTTTATAAATTGAGCGCGCTTCGTAGTTTGGATCAGAGAGGTGCCTTTCACCATTTATTGAGAGTATATCTGATAGAGAGATTTTCTTGAAGTTGCGACAATCTTCTTCGAGATAAATCAAAAACAGGGCTCGATCTATCGGATCGATATCGAAGATTTGTTCCCAAGTCACATCGAACCTGGATGAAGAATTTATTCCATTTAAAATGTCTTCTATTTCAAAATCGAACGATAGTCGGTTATTAAACATGAAGTGAAATATGCGTTGAGCTTTTCTTGGTAGAGTTTCCCACGGAAGCGGAGTCCTGTTGCTATGTCTCGATCTTTCATTTTTGGCAGAAACCCAATATTCAATCCGCTTCTTGTAACTGTTCCTACCGATGGAGTTGTTCCTTCTAGTTGTCGCTGATCTTTTACTTGTCACTGATCCTGATCTCTTCCTCATCGGCAGATCTAACTCATCCACTGTTAAAAATGTCTGTGGAGTCGGGATCCTTATACGATAGGAATTAGTTAAAAAAGGATCGTATACGTTGGGTAATCTGGTCTTATCTTCACTTGTCAATCTAGTTCTTTTTTCCATTGCTTTCCAAAAAGTAGACCCGTCGTCTAACAATTTGACTCGGTCCTTTAACTCTTTTTCGAAAGCTTCGCTCCTAACCAATCTCTCTAAAACCCAGTCCCTGTATGTGAGATAAGTTCCCACGGATACATCCAACTTGTTCGAAGACTCTTCCAATTATCTTTCACAAATTGACAGACTAGGCAACGCTGCAAAGGATAACCTTTGTTTTCCATCGATTACACATTTATCAAAAAAATAAGTGGATACTCGTCTTTTGACAAGACTATTAACGTCAAATCGATTATTTTTTTTGAATCGTAAGGGTCGATTTGTTCTCCAGGGCTCGGAGAAAGAGATAGGCCATGGCTTGAAAATCCACCACAGTAGCTCCAGTTCTTTATACTCGAATATCCAAAAATCGAGGTCTTTGTCATTAGACTCATCTAAGAATTTCCTAGTCCAAAAGGACACTGGGGCTCTACCCAAACAAAATATTACGTTAATAATAAGAATAATACTAAAAGTTCTATGGGTGGCGCGTTTTACCAATAGATAAAGTATTGGTGAATCTTTTTCCACACGAACTATGAGTAGTCTTGATAAATAACTGAATATTATGTGACCGACCAACCAACCCAAAAAACTACTAATTAAAAATATTACGTTATTACTGTAACGAAACAAAAATAGGTGAATTAATCTTGCCAGTACAGGACTTGGCAATAGAATCGGATTCATTATCTGAAAGAGAAAACTATTCAAAAATAGGTTACCTATTTGCGAATCATGCAACGAGGTCATAGGGCGTAAAGTTTGATAATCCGGTAAGTCTTTGGTTCGAAACCAAAAGAGGAACATGTATGGTATTACTGCGATAGTTAGTACGTGCGGCTTCGACAACAAAATATATATAGGTGAACAAAATATTGATACAATAATTAGTAGCTGCCCCACCATCGATCCACTCAAGGCAACGATACCGCTGAGGCTTCCTCCCATGATAAAAGCTCTTATACATAAGATTTGGGAAGGTCCGACGGGTAGTGTTGTGAGTAACCCATAGTAAATGCCAAATAATATGTAGGGACCCGCTATTTTGACCCAAGCCAGTGACAAAGTGTTTAATATATTTAATGTCGTTGTAGTGTTTTTTATGTTTATAACTACCCCCCCCCCCTACAGCATTCTTTTACATCTTGCAACTAGTATTGCCATTATCCATAATATCCCTTAATAGATCCCAATTAGTATTGATACCGACTATATTATACACATAAATAGGTAATTTTTCCAAATCATTTTGATAATTATTTATGCACCCAGGAAAGAAAAGTCTACCAATGAGATTAAGAGGGAGCTTTTTTCTTAATCATAGGAAATAAAAATGAAATAAACAAATCTTATGACTAAGAGCTTTTCGGCGTTCTTACATATTCATTCATAATGATTAGTGACCAATTTCTATTACTCGATAATTTCAAAACAAAATCATTTAACTTAGATTTCTAATGTCTGTCTTGATAGACTGCCCCAATCCGGAATAGAGTCGTTATTACGCCGCAAAGGACGAGTAACGAGCTCAAGAACATCTCTTGCATTAGCGGATCCATGAATTTGGGCAAATGTGAATTCGACAGACCATTTCGTATCAATACCTCTTGCCTCCAAAGGGTTGGCGTGAGCCATTCCGGTAATTGCTAAATTAGGTTTCAGCTCATGCATACGCTGCACCTGACTATAATTATCCGGTTTTTCAACTATTCGTGGCATGGGTGTTTCCATCTTTTTGCAAGTCTGCTGCAAAAGTAATAATTCGGCAGCTTGATATCTCTTATCCATGTAGGGGATACCTACTTCGTAAACGATCATTCCGCATCGAATTAAAAATCGTGCTAGAGATATTTCTAACAGATTATCTCCCATAAAAAATATAGATTTCCCAATTACTATTCTAAGATAATCTCTCAGATTATCCCAGATCTGATTCTCTCTCTGCTCCAGACCGTCAGGTTTCACATTAAATACTGAACAAATTTTTTCGATCCAAGCACGTGTTCCATCGGGACCGATGGGGAAGGGTGCTCCAATCAACTGGCATTTCCTCCGCCGCATCAATGTTGTCGCTGTGCGACTTAAGAAAGGGTTTACACCGCAAACATAAACCCCTTCGCCTAAGGCTGGAAGTTCAGCGTATCTCTGGGAGGGTAACCAACCCGATACGTGAATGGATTGGCGTTTCGATTCTGAATTCGATTGAGAAGCTACACCTGAAGGCAGAGACCCAAAAAGGACTAGGGTTTGGTTATTCAATTTTCTTCCTTTAGGATTGGATCTATTAGATCCTGCTGGAGCGGCGTTCATTTCCTCAACATTGTCAATTGCATCTCTCCTTTCTTGGCTCATAGCATAACAATCATATTCCGGACAACGATGTGTCATGGCAGCCAATACAGTGTCCTCTCCTTGAGTAAAGGCGTAATCCAATCCGTTGGCCCGCGCTACTATAATTGGTACTCCGAGTTGGCGTTCTAATTTGGGCGCTATGCCTTCCAGATCCATCTTTATTATCTCTGTAGTACGGGTGCCAATCCAAATAATAACACTAGGATTCCTATCTTTTTTTATTTGGAAACAAATTTTTCTCAACTCTTTTTGATCATTCAATTAAGCTGAAATATCCCCCTCTTCCGATTCCGCCGTTGCGTAACGAGGTTCCGCAAGAATCGTAACTCCAGGAGCATTCTGCAAAAAGTAACCACAAGTTTTCGTACCTACTACCGAGAAAAAACTATCTTCGATCTTTTGATATAACCAAGCTACGCGACTAATAGGACAAAAAGTGTGATGATTACCAGTTTCACATTCAAAAGTAGGAATTTCAAGAGTCTTCATGAAAGCGTTTCCTTGGAAAGGGATATATGTAGAGACGTAGAGGCGTGACAATCTCGTTGTCAAATTATCGTAAAATCCAGCGGAGTATTCTGCTGACTATTTTGAGTTTCTTTTCCTTTCTCAGAGTTGGGGTTTAGATAGAAATCAGAAAGTAAACTAAATAATTCTCTATCTGGAATTTCTCTTGGTACAATTCCCTCCGGTTTAGACAAAGTTTAATCTGCTACATTTGAATGAAAGTCACAAACATAATTGAGATTCGGTTGGCATTCAGCCATTTCAAACAAAGTCTTTCCCTTCACTCTCGAGACTCGAATGTCTTCGATGAGGGGTAATACCTCTAGTACGGGCATGGGACATGCTTCTACATATTTATCAATAAGGTCCCTTTCAGATGTTCGGTTACCCACCAAACCAGCTAATCGCAGCGGATGGGTATGCGCTTTTTCTCTAACTGATGCAGCGATGCAATTTGCTGCAAAAAGAGCGTCGAACCCATTATCAGTAATAATAATACAATAATCCGCATAATTTGATGGAGCTGCAAAACCCCCACGGACTACATCCCCCAAAACATCAAATAAAATGATATCATACTCATAAGAAGCGTTTAATTCTTTCAGTAATTTTACTGTTTCTCCCACGACATACCCACCGCATCCAGCCCCTGCGGGCGGTCCACCAGCTTCCACGCGGTCTACCCCACCATAACCTTTGTGAATCACATCTTCGGGCCATACATCTTCATAATGATAATCCTTTGATTGCAAAGTATCTATAATTGTGGGTATTAAAAATCCCGTAAGAGTGAAAGTGCTATCGTGTTTGGGATCACATCCAATTTGTAAGACTCGTTTTCCCCGTCTGGCTAAAGCTATTGATATGTTACAGCTAGTTGTTGACTTGCCAATCCCGCCTTTACCGTAAACTGCCACTTTCGTTTCACAAAGCTCCAATTCGTGTTCATTTCTTCCGACTACTCCTCATCTTCCCCATCTCTATTTCTCTCCTTTCCCTCTCTTCATTCTCCCTATTACTATTGAAAGATATTCCTTCTACTTCTATGAGGTAGAAGAATCCTGTGGCTATTCTACTATGCTTCTCGGAAGGGGGAGAATAGAAACTATTGATTGGTGATTGATCGATACAGATCATGGGGGGGGGGCAATCAATCATGGCCAAGATCAACCGCACCAGCCCCCCCCCATGATTCGGGGGCTCTATTCAAATAGGATTGCTATCGCTGCCGCTTCTTCCTATAATAAGAGTTAGGGTGTACGCAAAGTTTCTGAAATGTCGGAGGAAGCTTAACGCCTTGCAGATTCAGAGGCGGCTCAAAGAACAAGGGTCTTTACTTTAAATGTGTATGATACTAAATCCCCTATCATTTTCCCCGGTAGCTCAGCGGTAGAGCGGTCGGCTGTTAACCGATTGGTCGTAGGTTCAAATCCTACCCGGGGAGATTCATCTATTTCCGGTGGAATGAAAGATGGTTTAGATGATGGAGATGATGACGCTTCTTTCGAATAAAAGGACTTGATTCACGCTAAAAAAGGGGAAGGTACATTCTCATAATATCTTTAAAAATTGGCATTATCTACATAAAAAACTCCCAGTGATAGGATAGTTGTCTTTCACCCATATGCCAAATCAAATCACTATAGCCCATCAACCAGTGAAGGATTCAATATCATGTTTATTTCAAGCTCCAAGAATTGATGAAAGAACCAAAACCCCTCTTTTGGATAATCCAATGCTTCTAAGGACCCTATTTAAGCGTCGCTTTTTCGAGAATCCCTACTCCACTCCGGTGTACTGAATGATTGGGATAAGCAAATCAATCAGTCACCTCGAGAGTGAATCCACAATTTTATCAAGGATCTACTCCGAACAGGATATTGAAAAGTTGCTTCCCTATAAACCGCTTCCTATACTCCCTATAGAAGACATTATTATTCTTCCTTTTTAATTCTTTTTTCTTCAAGTAGAAAGACTCATCTAGTAAATGATCTATAAATTCTTAATCATTTGAGATGCTACAAGCAGAATCTTATTGTATCAGTAAAAGGAAAAGATAGATCTTCCTTCTACTGATTCGACCTCTAAATACCTCTATATTGCTAGAGATCTAGACTGAATGAATAGTATCTAAGATTTTCTTATATGATATTGAACTTTCATTAAGAAATTGTTTCGTTATTTGATCCAGTGACGTCCCACCAAACTGGAACGGATTGAATAGATATTAATAAGTTTCAAGCAACATATTATAGATAAGAAAATCCTTAAATGGGGAACGGTTCCGTCTCATCCATCTATTTCTATGAACCAGAAGCCTAAAACGAATAAATCGCTCTTGCAAATCTTCTACTACAATGCTTTGATACAAGTGAATGGGAACAAATATCTGTGGATATTGCAGATGTATATGCATAAACTAAGTTTCTTTGACGTATTCGGAATGTCGCTCCTCATCCAAAGGGAAATTATTCCACCGCTTAATAGATGATTCAGCTATCGATTTCGGATCATATCCACGATAGAGAAAGAAATTTTTAATTTTTTCGTTTGAGAAATGTTTTTCGCGCTCCCTTCTCATACCGTAAGTTACGTAAAGCCTCCGCACCAGTTCTTGATTTGCTAATAAACTACGACGTGAGGAGGGAATGTTAGGATCCGGCTGGAATAGAAGCATAGGGTCCCAGATGAAGCGCCCCCCTAAGAATCGAGTCGGTTCATCGGATCGATTACATTGTATTTCATATTGATTAGATGAGTCGGAGATTCCCAATTCGAGAAATTGCTCACGTAACGAGATATTATCCAATCGGTTTTCCAATCTTTTAATATATCTTTGTCTCAACCTACCTAAAGCTCTCTTATAACTGAAAAGATATCCTTTTTTCTCATACGATCTATTTTCACTATACTTAATCTTATTCAATTCGAAATCCCGTTGGGGTATTTGATTCTGATTTTGGTAAAGGAGGATTAGATTATACAAATTATTGAATTCGGATAAGACTCTTATCGATTCATAAGTACCACTTCGCATGAAACTGAGACGCCAAGCCTTAGGGGACCAAGCAATCTCACGCGATACTTCCGTCGGAATTAAGTCTATTTCGGGTGACTGTTTCATTTCGAAGTCGGTTAGAGAATTAAACACCCCTTTTCTCGTAGATTTAGAAGAACGACTTGTATAGGGTATATCTGAACAGTACCTGGGTTCAGTAGGAGAAGGAAAAGAAAGACTATTATTGGATTGACTTCTGCTCCTACAGATTTCTGAACATGAGAAATCCTTTGAAAGGTTTTCTAGAACACCACACGCTAGGTTAAAGTCATTCTCTACAAGTTTATCAATAACAATGAAATTTTCTTTCTTCTTCATATCCATTTTGAACGAATCGCGAGCCGCTAATCCAGCCAGTAGCCCTAGGATATGCAAAAATAGAGTGAATTCCTTAATTGTTGACTCGGTTATTGAAGGTTCCACATACCAGTTAGACAAATGATAAAATCGCCTCTTTGACGCATTACTACCAATAAATAGAATATTTGTGGGATAAGTATCTATCAAACTATTTTTTAGAATAGCTTCTCCTATCCTCTGAGAAGAGATTTCGTATTCAGAACTGGATTCTATTCCATTGCCCATATAAGTAACAATTGAATGTTGTCTATGTGACGCTAATCCAATTGCATCACTACATACAATCTCTTTCCTTTTGGAAGTACCGATTAATAATGCTTCATTAGCAGAAAGGAATAAATCTCGTTTGCTATAACCCGTAGTTCCAGACCCAGTACCTTCAAGAAGAGGCGGATTAGCCTCTATTTTGAAGCCTTTGATACGTAAGAGAATTGACAATTCTTTCTGACGTTGACACCTGTTGGACTTTCGAAAATTTATCAATTAGTTTAACCGGTTCGGAGCTATTGGAGCTGGATCTACCCTTGCAGGTACATGAGTCGAAGCAATAACAATATTCTTACGAATGCGAGAATTACTGCGCCCATAACCAATACTCCTCAATATTGGGCAAAGTAAGAATCTGGGATCAGCTTCTAGTCTATGATACGAGCGATGAACATTCAATTCATGAATATCTTGAATCCATATTGTACAGGGAGACACCTCTCTCGCTATTGCAAAAATGAGATTTAATCGGTGTACACTCTCTTTCGAGATGAAATTTCCATGTATATTATTGAAATATGATCGATTGTATAGCAACTTTCTTAGTGGTAGCCTCATCAACGGGAAGTAGGAATTGGATGCTACATCCCTAATAACGGAAGATCGTCCAGTTTCTGTGGGTCCTACTACCGGAATTCCTTTAGATGGTAATAATCCTGATTAGAGTGAGATAGGTATGTCATGACATGGCATATTTAGAATGCCTCTTCGTCTCGTCGTTGCTGAAAATAGAATATTTCTCTCGGGGGCGGAAAGAGCCCACTTCTCCGCAGGATCCAACTTACGGATCTTGTAACTTAATAGATCATTTTGACGGAATTGAAGTAGGTATGCCAAAACATTAGATCTTTCTTGTGGGAAAGGTTCATGATCAATCTCATTGCTCGATAAATCCGAATTGGAATTCAATTTCGACTCATACTTGGAAATAATCTTATTCGTTACTAAATATTGAGTCAATAGTTCTTTCTTACTATTAAGGGTATCGGAGCTTTCCCTACAAAGTATCCATGAATCTAGTTCATTTTTCACGAAGGAGAAAAAGATTATATTATTGATATAATTCAAGAATCTCTTCAAAGAATAGATTAGTAAATCTTTCGTTTACATTTACCTTGTCGAAGGGGAATACATTACCTTTTTCAAATAGGATCCACGCATTGGGTCTATTAAATATCCAATAGTATCGAAACGTTTCCATGAATGAAGGGAGTTAGAACCCGAAACGGCAGACAAATGGTGCTTGGAGAATGCAAGAACGAATAATATTGAGAGAATAAGGTAAGATAAGATAGACTTATTGGAAAATTGAGATACTGACCATCCTGAATGTGACATCTTCGTTTCATTAGTAATCTCTTTGAAAAGAAGAAGATCTATCCTGGATAATATGGTATTGATGGAATCAGTTTTGAATCTCAATTCTAGGCTTTGGAATAAATAAGCTTTGGCACCATCTATATCCTCAGCAATTCTTTTATAAATTCTAGGTAGATTATGATTCGAGTCATCACTTATTTTAAGTACTATTTCTGGATATGTTTCTCTAATCGGATCGTAAAAGTATCTCCACCGGTTAGGGGTAAAAAACCAAGGTATATACTCTCTGAATAGGCTCCATTTTTCACAGATATTGTCTTTCCAAAAGATCCAAGAGATCTTATATTTGTTCAAATCTTTGGATAATTCATTGAAATTGATGAAATGGGATGGACGGATAGGCTCTTTACGGATATATGGATCTGCAAACTTCGTATCTTCGTGCGGAACCTTCTTCCCAATCAATCCTATTAGAGATCTTGATGTTACATCGTTGCGTAATGAGAATCTTAGCGACCAGTAAAGCGTTTCTAATTCTTCTGGTTCCCAGAAATACCCAATAGAGGGATCATTTTGATAGAATCGATTCTTGGTGGAAACATTCCCCGAGTCTGATCTATCTTCAATAGACTTCTCTGAATTGACTTGATCCAATTCTATATTCTTAGGACGAGGTCGGGGTCGCCGATCCGCCGATGGATTAGAGTTTATCAACGTTTTTTCCATTTCCAAATAAAATCCATCGCTACTGCACGAAGATAGAAACGAATCTCTCGTTTCACGAGGCGATGAGTTCAACTTCGACAGTAATCTTTTCAGATCTGAAATAGAATTAAAAAGTCTATCTGAATGAGTTAATAATAATGTTGCAGATTCATGCAGATTAGACAGAATAGGTTGAACTGTTGTGAGTACATGATCAACAGTTTCCCCTTCTGTTCGTTTCGATAAATTGGGTGATAATGAATCCGACAGTTGGGACTGAATAGATGAGATGATATTAGATGAGATGACTTCATTATCGGAGCCCACATAGAAATTCTCTAAGACGTTGGAATAACTACTGCTACATCTCCCAATAAGGAAATCCCTTTTGGTTCTCAGAATGAAATTGCTTCTAGCATAGTTCCATACAGGTAGATTAGAGTGGTCTAGAAAGTTTAGTGTATTCACTTCAGCGGAAATGTATCTTGAAATACTCTCACCAATATCTTTATTTGAACCTCTCCCACGACTTGAATTATCTAGAAACAGATTCCAATTCTGCCTCCCCGTAGTGGAAAGAGCATCACTTGAAAATCCTGTTCGGATAGATTCGATGCGGGGTAATCCAACAAGAGGCGGATTCACTGCGGGTTCTAGTGAGATTGAAGAGCCTATTGATTCTTTATCCATTAACAATCTGGACTCAATGAATAAACTCTTTTTTCTCTCGAGAATTCTTTTGAGGAAAGATATCTGTTCGTCAATGTCAATATCGAGTAAACTCGACAAGGGATCAAGCATCGAAAGATCTATATCGTTCAATTTATCGATGCAATAATCAATCGTATCTATCAGAACTTCTTGGCGAGTAACCTCGGTAACAATCATTTTGTAAAGAAATAAAACATTGAGAAATCGATGAGGATACTTCTCGTTATTCTGAGTGGTGTTATTAATACTAGTACCAATACTATTTAGTAATTTGTTTCTCATTATTGATACACCGCAAATCGATTTATCCAAGTCATACTTTATTTCTAAAAAGACTCTCCCGAAAGGGGAAAAAGACGAATCTCTGGTTGTATCAAGCCATCTATGCGCATTTGACTTAACATTCCTATACTCATCGATTCGGAAGGTAATATACTCGTTCAACAAACGCTCTATGTTATCTTTCCATCCCAATAATCTTTATTCAGTTGCAATTCTTGTTACACCGGTGGATTCCCCGCTCCCCGCCCAGCCATCCAACCGATATTTGATTCGGAAGAAATATTCACTAGCTAATGCACAGAAATAGTCATATAAAAGAAGTGTGTATGTTGAGTAGAGAGGTATCAATCTATTTCGTCCATACAACCTAACTAGAGAATATATTGAATGTATGTTATATTTTCCTTTCAATTCATTGAAAAAAGTAGTATTTTCAATTCTATTAGTTACTTCTCTAGGTATACCTAAAGGTATTTTAAAATATCTTGGAAGAATTTTATTGAGGTCAAAGTATTTGCTACTCGGCAACCCTAGTTTCTTGCCAAATATCCTAGTAAATGATAGATTCTTTTTCATTTTCAATGGAAATCCTTTCCCAGATTTCTCATTACTATTAATATCAATAATTATTGCCCCATTAGAAATCGGATTCGATTCCTCAATTGTCAAAATAAATCCAGTGAGTCGATTTATTAATTCATTTCTTATTTGTGAATAAGTGTGTAGAATAGTAGAGTCTCCCCCATTTTCGTGACAATCTAACCCGGATATACCATCACGAGACGACATTGTATTTTTACAAGATGGAAATGAAGACAAATTGGAAAAGGCCTCCCTCAATCTTGTTGTTTGTAGTCGATCCAGATCTTGCTTGTTATGGATTTTTCAGAAGAATAACGAATCAGAATCATTTTGGTAACAGTCACTTTTAATTTTATTTTGATAAAGTCCCGCATGTTTATAGAATTTGAAAAACCTATTTGAATCTTCTAAAAACCTATCCCTCCATAATATCTGAATCCTCTCAGCCTCATCTCTGGATATATCCTCGCCAGGGAGTGAATCCCTCACTATGCAGACCTTCCATCTACCTGAAACCAGAGGATTCATTGCACCATAACGAAAACGAACTTGCTCTTCTTCTCTTGTCGAACCTGTGGAAATATCTTCGTTCGAACCTAAATAGTAAGAATCAGGTGTTCTTCTCTTCCCATCCTTTTCAACAGATAAAGATCTTTTGGATTGAAGAAAGTAGTAGGATAAGTCACCAGAATTTTCTGCTTGTTCTTTTCTTACTCCACCACCCCCATTAATCATTTTCGCTAATATAGAACTTCTTTCGATCGAACTTCTATCACTCAAGCAATGCATAGAAATTGGTATTGTTAGTAACATTAGGATTTCTAAGGTGATGCTACTACCCCTCTTTACTGAATGACGCAGATTGCGTAGAAATAGTGAACTTAGAATCCATAAGTCAAATAATCTGATAAAAGGTTCATAACTAGACAATGGACCAATTAAAAATTCTTTGAGATGTTGGTTCTTCAATGATTCGAAGAAGTAGTCTAATCTACTGATTTCTACTAACCCCGGAACTTTAGATAGAGAATATGGACTTCCTACTCTTTGTTTTCCCACCCTTTCTACCCTATTTTCTTTTTTCATCTTATTCATATGTGATAGATACTATCTATTTCTCACATTTATTATATGGATAATCTTGAAAGATTCAAGATACGATGGAGTAAGTACTTCAAATAAGTATAGTGATTTCTATACATATTCGTGTCCAAAACTGGAATTGGATCGGGAATTTCAAATCGTTATTGTTGAGGATACCTGTACATACCCTATCCACTTTTTTTTTTCAAAAAAGTTTTTCTATTCCAAGCAATAAGAACGAGTTATCTAATTGGATGGGCGAACGACGGGGATTGAACCCGCGCGTGATGGATCCACAATCCATTGCCTTGATCCACTTGGCTACGTCCGCCCCCTCTACTACTTGGCTCCCTGAACGTGAAAGGGAACAGGATCTATCTATTAAGCTATTAGGGTCCTTCGATTGATACACATACATATTAGTTGTGTATATAACGAGACAATAGGAAATCTGTGAGATGAAGAACGTACTCCCACTCTATTCCTTGGTAGATTACAAGCATTCTGTGGATTGGAATAGAAATATTTTTAATATTTACAGCCGCATAAGAGTATTCTAAGGATTCTTCAGAATTCAAGATTGGGAACTTATGATTGTAAGATTCTGACAAACCATTATCATTCTTTCTATTCGTTTTATCGAACGAACCCTCATTGGACACCAAACCTTTTAAAACTAAAAGGTTTGGTATCCAGTTATACTGCATAACCAGACAGATATTATCCGTTTGTAGAAGGAGCTTCAACAGAAGCTAAGTCTAGAGGGAAGTTATGAGCGTTACGTTCATGCATAACTTCCATACCCAGGTTAGCGCGGTTTATGATATCAGCCCAAGTGTTAATAACACGACCTTGGCTGTCAACCACGGATTGGTTGAAGTTAAAACCATTCAAGTTGAATGCCATGGTGCTGATACCTAAAGCGGTGAACCAGATGCCTACTACGGGCCAAGCAGCTAAGAAGAAGTGTAGAGAACGAGAATTGTTGAAGCTAGCATATTGGAAGATCAAACGGCCAAAATAACCGTGAGCAGCTACGATGTTGTAGGTTTCTTCCTCTTGGCCGAACTTATAACCTGCATTAGCAGACTCATTCTCAGTAGTTTCTCTGATCAAACTAGAAGTTACCAAAGAACCATGCATAGCACTGAATAGAGAGCCGCCGAATACGCCAGCTACACCCAACATGTGGAAAGGATGCATAAGGATGTTATGCTCAGCCTGGAAAACAATCATAAAATTGAAAGTACCAGAAATGCCTAGAGGCATACCGTCAGAAAAACTTCCTTGACCAATTGGGTAGATCAAGAAGACGGCGGCAGCAGCTGCGACGGGAGCTGAGTACGCAACAGCAATCCAAGGACGCATACCCAAACGGAAGCTTAGTTCCCACTCGCGACCCATGTAGCAAGCTACACCAAGTAGGAAGTGAAGAACGATCAGTTCGTAAGGACCACCATTGTACAGCCATTCATCAACGGAAGCTGCTTCCCAAATTGGGTAGAAGTGTAACCCGATAGCTGCAGAAGTAGGAATGATAGCACCAGAGATAATGTTGTTCCCGTATAACAAAGAACCAGAAACGGGCTCACGAATACCATCAATATCTACAGGAGGAGCTGCGACGAAAGCAATGATGAATACAGAGGTTGCGGTTAGTAGGGTAGGAATCATTAAGACACCGAACCATCCGATGTATAGACGGTTTTCAGTGCTGGTGATCCAGTCGCAGAAGCGACCCCATAGGCTTGCGCTTTCGCGTCTTTCTAAAGTTGCGGTCATGGTAATATTTGGTTTTCAAAGTAATTAGTGATTCCCCAGGCTAGTAAGCTTGTTGATTCCCAGTATATCACGAAATCCTATCCGTGTCAACTAAGATTGATTGAGTATCCAAAACTATTAGATACAGAGGCTATTTCTCGGTATCTTGAATATATTCTATCCCTTATTTCACAATGCGGCTTCCCTTTTTTAGAAAAAAAAATGGGTTTTTCCTCTATGTCTCGTGGGAAGGAGGGAGACTAACTCTTCATTGATCATCCATTGAGAATTGGAACGATATTGATTATCGATCACCCTATGAATATGAGAATATGAAGCGACGTTCCATTTCAACGAATGGGAGTACAACATTCTGTCTCTGATACAATAGTTTTTATTAGATGAAATCTCTCTTAAAGTAGTTGGAGGGTTGTAGCAAGTGAGGTAAAAAATGGTGAGTAAGAAAGGGAAAGTCAATTTTGATCGAATCTCTGTGGCTTGAACTGAAAACTCGGCGGATTCGAGTGAAGTGTCGGAGTCTCATTCCAGGTTTGGAACTGGGAGAAGCTTCTTAAATTGTAGTGATCTTTCAGATCATACAGCTTCCTCTATGTGCGTCCCAATCGATTTCAGTTCTCCGAATAACTAATCGATATTGCATCAAGCCTTTCCCCGATGGACTTTCCAAGTCCACATTAGCGTCTTTCCCTTTTATAAGATAAAGAGTCTAATAATTAATAATCTAGTAAATAATTATCAATCCTCACTTATGGCTTAGATATCTCTTATTCATCGTCCAATTTTTACTTATCCATTTGTTTATGACGTATTCTGATTCCCGATAACCCGCGCCCTGGTTCCAATCCACAATCTTTTCATTGTGGATTGGAACCAATCTGAAACTAACGGAAATGGGCAAAAGCTTTGTTAGCTTCCGCCACTTTATGGGTCTCCTCTTTCTTCCGTACGGCACTACCAGAATTTCTGGCAGCATCCATTGATTCATCACTCGATCTTAAAGCCATACTTCGACCTGAACGTTTTCGACACGCGATCAATAACCATCGGATAGCCAAAGCTTTTCCTTCTGCAGGTACCACTTCAACGGGAACTCGATAAGTCGATCCACCTACACGTTTGGATTCTGTTACTACATCGGGAGTTACCCCACGTACTGCTTGTCGTAGAACAGACAGTGGATTCCTATTTGTCTTTTGTCTAATCCGCTTCATAGCCCGATAAGGAATCTGATAAGCTAATGATTTTTTTCCATTCTTAAGAATACGATCAACCAGCATGTTTACTAATCGATTACGATAAATCGGATCCGATTCTATATTTCTCTTTCTGTTCGCTACACTGCTCCGATGTAACATGAGTTTGCAGATATGTCAGATTTCAATCAATTCTTTTATCCCAATGGTATCTTAGAATATTATTTTGGCTTCTTCACTCCATATTGTAGGGTGGATCCGCCGGTTAGTCGAAGATCTCCCTCCGAACTGCACGTACGACTTTCATCGAATACAGCTTTCCATATGATTGAATAGAAACTATTGAAGTGATTTTGAACCACTTTTAGTGAATCATATTTACTCATTATGCATTGAGTATCCGTTTCCTCTTCATTATTCTAGGAATAAAATAAAGTCAAAGTTTACTAATGGAAAAATAAAATCTTGCATTTCAGTTATCTCACTAAGAATGTCCGTGGGTTTATTGATCCAATTACCGAATATTCACAAAATCTTCACCGAATCTCCATAATAGTAGTCTGAACCCGCTCCAAGAGGAAGAGACATTCTAAGATTTTCTAGGTAGGAGTCCAGGTAAAACTCAACTTACTGGAATGTAATACCTTAGACACCAAGTTGTTTCACACAAATAGATGGATAATAATCAATCTTTGTAATAGCAGGCTTCAGTCCCCTAGCAATGCTGGGTCGGCTACACGTTTAACATATCAGAACAACTGATACGGAATCATTGCGATGATACAAGTTGCGACAATGTTCTGCAACGCACTAGAACGCCCTTTCTTACGATCCTTTACTCCTACAGCATCTAAGGTTCCTCTAACGATATGATACCTCACGCCGGGTAGGTCTTTAACCCTTCCGCCTCTCACAAGGACCACCGAATGTTCCTGCGAATTATGGCCAATACCTGGTATATAAGCCGTTACCTCGAACTTGGAGGTTAATCGAACTCTGGCGACTTTACGTAGGGCAGAGTTAGGTTTTTTTGGTGTAGTTGTGGAATAGTTGACAGATGAGTCAGTTTCAATGTCACTATACAGAACCGTACATGAGATTCCCATCTCATACGGCTCCTCGTCATTCAATTACTCTTAAGAAAAGGAGTACAAGATTCTTTTCACCTGTTCTCAGCTACAAAAGAATTTACAAGAAAAAAATTATTTTTTTTTTTTCAATTCTTTTTCAAATCGTTGCTTCTATGCCCCCTTCATTTTCTGAATCTCAGTATTATTAATAAGTAGCACGGATAGATAAATGAAAAATCTATCAAATTGATGAGTAGATTCGCTAATGAATTTTTTGTTTTCATGTGAGTAATATGAAACGGATCAAATATAGAGGAGATTGACCAGTTGGTATAGGCTTATCCATATCATTAATTACCCTTCGATAAGGAATCCATTCTGAAATGAAGACAGCTTCGATATCTGACTTTCGTTCTTTCTTTCGTTCCAACGAGGCTGCCTGAGAAGGATTCGGTAACCTACCTAACTACCTAATAAGTAAGTGAGTAAGGATACATATCTTTATGGGATAGGATCCGATGACTGCCTGAGGCCCGTTGGTAGCGATGATGCTGAAGTAGCAGTGGGAAAGGAAACCGAGGATATATATGAAAAAGAAAAGAGGTTACTTGTCTCGCTGATTCTGGCTTAGTTAGCTTGTTCCGTGACGAGCGACTAAGTCAAGTCCTGCATCCTATTTCCTCCCTCTTCCGTGGACCGGATCAAAAGTCCAGGTTCTGTGGAAATAAAATTTTACCACGAGAGCTCGAGGAGGTCAAGCTGTTATTACTACCATGAATGAGAGAGCACCGGTCAAATGGACCCCTAGACTGCCCGATGAAGACATCTTAAAGAACCAATCATTGAGATATATCGCCCTGAATAGTTGGGTGCACGGACACCTGGTAGAGATGGCGTCCGCTCAGCTCCCCCTGAAGACGGCCTACGCGGCATATCGCCAATGGTGCAACGCCACCGGCACTGCCCAGGTCCCTATCCAGGCCTTTAATAGCGTTCTTGCCAACTGGCCCGCGACGGAATGGCATGCCGTGAAGAGAAGGCGGACGGCAAAAGGAATCGTCTACCTGAATCTTACCTTGCGTAGCTGGGCTGAGGCCACGCCCTCCCCAGGCGTGGCGGGATGCCAGCCAGCGGCATCTGGTAAGGGTTAATCACCTCTCTTTCCAGTGGGCGTTGGGCCCTAACTGTAAGGACCTGCGCCACCCCCGGTTAGGGGGGGTGGTTGCTATTACTGTTGAATACTAATGCTGGCCAACTGACCAGAAGGAGGTTGAATGGACGATCCGATGCGAGCTAACTTATTGAGAGATCTCAAGAGCCGCCTGGCACAAAAGGCTAGTGAGGCCCCTCGCAACCCATTGAATATTGGCTTCGGGCTGGGCTCGCCGAGCTCGGTCGCCACCGACTCCAGCAGCTCGCCTCTCCCGCAATTTATGACCCCAGGTGATGGGTCCCCCGGGAGTGCTGACTCTTGGGATAGCCTAATGAGGCCTTCCAGTGGGCCTGCTAGCCCGCCCCCACCCCATTTTAGCTTCGCCAACCCGCTTTACGCGGGTGACCCTATCAACCCGTCCTGTCACGAGATCCAAGAGGAGAGCCCTCTCGCCGATTTTCGAACGGCTGAGGTCCACCACCGGGAACCACTCACGAGGCCTTTATCCCCACCCCGCCGAGTGTGGGGCGCGCAGGAGGGCCCTCTTGATGTGGACCCTATACCTGTTACAGTTATTGACCCTGACGGGTCTTTCGTCTATAGACGAGCCGGCGCCCCTAAGCGCACCTTTCTGGCTCGCTTAATGGGGGCAGCGCGCAATCTATGGCCAGCGTCGGCCCTTGCACAGGCCCCCGTATGGTTCGAACAGTGGTGGAACAAGGGAAAGGGGCGCCGGCCAGCACGCCCTAGGACGCAGAGCACTTGGTCTCTCCTCCGCACAGGTGAGCTTGATTCCCTAGATCTGGATAGTCAGGCGCTGCTGCAGATAGCGGCCTTTATCTTGCTTGCTATACTCGTCGTTCTTCTGATCTACCTAGTGTACGACAGCTGGGCGCAAGGCCGCCAAGGGATAAGGGTGGCTGCGGCGGGCAATGGGAAACCTAACGGTCGCGTAATCTATATGACCCGAAGCCAATTTAAGAGAGAGCGGGCTCGTCGCAAGGGAAAGGTGCAGCCCGCCAAGCCATCGACCGCGGCGGCTCCCTCAGCAGTGGTAAAGACGCCACCACCAGACTCCACCACTACGCTCTATGAATACCCACCCCGGCGGGTTCTTTAAGGAGGTAGACAGATATGCCAATAGATCGATTCGACGAAGTATCGCTTAGACTGCAGAAGGGAGAGGTGCTTACAGTGACGGGTTACTACGGTTTAAAGGGCTCCAACGGCGGGGTCAAATACCCCTTGCGGATGGATTTTGAGGTGGTTCGGTGGCCCTTGGGTTCCTCCAACCTGAGATGTTTCGCCTACTCCTTCACTTCGCAATGGCTTGAGAAGGTCCTCCTCCCCCTGCAATCGTCCGAGATAAGGTGGTACAAGATGACAATTAGCCTTGCAAACGGAAAGACCTATCAGATCCCCCTGGTGGGCAAGTATGGCAAGTTCGAAGGCCCCCATAACCCCGGTCGCATGTTCGAGGTCAGCCTAATCCCTCACCAGGGTTCTAAAGCCACGAAGACCTTCCGCATCCGAGGCGTCGCGGAGGCCTATGACCAGTTTGACCGCCCGGACCTCCAGTCACCCGAGATACTCCGCCAGGCCCAGCTCCTGGAGAGGGCCCTGGTTGCCCCAATAATCTTTTCAACTGCCGACCACGGTGAGGACGACTCTGCAGCTATGGTGCTGCAATACGTGAGAATACCTGAGGCAGATAGAAAGGCGCGGCAGCGGGACCCTAAGCGGCGTGGAAAGGTCGTGCCCATCCATTTCTCGGCTGCCTTCTGCATGGGATTCCATTAATGGTACGGCCGGGCGGAGGTAACTAAATGAGGTAACTAAAGGAGGTCACTAAAGGAGGTAACTAAAGGATGCGACTAAAGGTAACTAAAGGAGGTAACTCGCGGAGGCAGATTATGGTTAAGAGTGTAAGAAAGGGAGATCTGCCAGCGGCGTACCTAATACCGCTGTCGGCTCTCGAGTTTGAGTTGGTTTGTGACCTCCTGAGCTGCGGGTGCCACCTGTTCTTCCAGAAGGGAAAACAGCGCCTCCCGGTGGACAAGGAGCAGAGGGTTCTTCTTGGCGACTTAGTGGAGGATTGTGCGGTTAGGGCCCCACATCCCAGAGGATCCATAGGGCTAGATGTGGGATCACTTCCCTCGGGGATCAGTCTGATCGATGTAGACAATCCCTTTGCCGCGCACGCAATTAAGGCCTACCTTGGCGAAGAGAGGCCCCTCATCATAGAGAGTACACCCTCGGGCGGCCTCCATATCTGGGGGCGAGGCCTCGACCTGGGTGGGTCCGCAAAGAATGGGCTGTGTGCCGCGGGCATCCCTGTAGAGTATTTTCTCGGTGGTAGGATAACCATCCTAGGGGAGAATCGTAGTGTGTACCAGAGGACCCCTCTGGCTGAGGTTGGCACGTTCCCACCACCGTTATGGCCTGCCCGAGGGGGCCACGTGGTAGAGGCCCGGGTGCCTATTCCTAAAGGCACCCGATGGAACACGCTCTATGAGCGGGTGATGACCAACCAGTCTACACAGAGGGAGACGCTCCTCTTCCAAGCGCGCTATCTCTGTGACCCTCCTCTTGAGGAAGATAAGGCGCGTGACCTATTGCGGATACTAGAGAAGCGAGCAGAAGCCCAAGCCGACGAGGAAGCGGAGGGACAAGCAGGCGAGGGCACCGCCGGGCCGGACCTCGAGCTGGACGCCCACGTAGGGGCCTTGCTGGCCGATCAATTTAAGGAGACCTGGGCCTATCTGCTCCCCGACGAGCAGTGGTATGAGTATAGAGACCTGAGGTGGGATAGCCCGCCCGGATGGTCTTACTATATGCTCAATAAGATAGAGGAGGAGATGAGGAAGAAGGGTGCGGCGTTTACGCAATCCCAGCGAAAGAGGATGAGCTCCCAGCACTTCCTTAAATCAGTGGAGGAACGCCTGCGCCGGCACCTTATGCGGGTCAGAACAGCTGACCGGGGGCTACCTTTCCTTAATGGGGTGTTGGTGCCTGGCGAGTTAGGTCCAGAGCTAATTCCTCCCAGTCCGTCGTGGGTCTGTACGAGCTATGCCAGTATCCGCCTAGACCTGTGTACACAGATAACTCCCGTACAGAAGAGCTTTCTCCTTACGCTAATGGATGGAGACGTACTGAAATTAAACCTGCTAAGGGCTTTCCTTAGATTAATCTTCACCTTAGATACCCGAGAACAGTTCAGCCTATTCCTGTGGGGGCCGGGGGCGACGGGTAAGTCAACCCTAACAGAGCTGCTGGAGCATATACTAGGTGGGAGGTGCGAGACCCTGGACGTCAGTAGGATAGCTAACCGATTCGAGCTGACACTCTTAGAGGGTAAGAACCTGCTGCTCTTCCCGGATGTAACCCGACAGCCTAGTAATGCAGCAGCCAGCATCTTAAAGAGGTTGCTCTCTAATGAGAGGGTAACTGTAGAAGCTAAAGGCAGGCCCGCCATGTCAGTTAAGCCTGGTGCCCACTCCTTATTTACAGCCAACTGGAGATGGCCCGACGTGGACCGATCCAGCGGGGGGAGGAGGCGCTTTCTCTTCATACACACCCCCAGGACAGTCATGCGTCGCAACCCGTTCCTGATTGAAAGGCTCAAGGAGGATGCCAGCGGGATAGTCACCTGGGCCTTGGAAATGCCGCCCGAGAAGACCCGGATAGGCCATAGTGTAGAGGCCCTGAACGAGTTAACCGGTGGCGGGGCGGACTGCTCGGGGCTGATAGAGTGGGTGACCAAGAAGGTAAGATATTGCCCGGGGTTCGAGATCCCGCTAGGTGCCAAGAAAGTGCCGCTCCCCGGATCTCTCTATGAGAATTATACACTCTATGCAGACGCCAACAGGATAGAACCTTTCCCGTTTAACCAATTTGGGGAAGCGCTGGACGATGTGATAAGGTCGCAGGGGTATCGCGATGTTCTGATCAAGAGGCGGGCACTAGGAAGGATAGTCCAAGGCTTAAGCCTCAGCGAGGGGGAGCCCATAAGGAAGAACAGGGTAACGGGGTCCATGCGATACCTAATGGAGACAAGCCCCTGGCCCGCGTTTGGGAAGGATAGAGACGAATGGGAGCGAGGTGGCTGTGAGACGATAGACTGTGCCAACGATATGGAGAGCGCCGATGATGTTAATGACGCCGAGAGGGTCGATGATGCAAATAGTGTTGATAGTGTCGATGATGCAAATAGTGTTGATGATGCAAATAGTGTCGATGAGGCCAATAGTGTTGATAGTGTCGATGATGCAAATAGTGTCGATAGTGTCGATACTTTCAATACTTTCAATACTTTCAATACTTTCAATACTTTCCATACTCTCAATACTCTAAAGAGTTCAATAGGTTGAACTCTTTAGAGTCTCCCACTCAATCAGGGCACTACCCCTTGCGCTCCACCGGGATCTCAACCCCCAGGAGGCGTTGGCTGTTCTGTCTAAGTGAGGCGTCAAGCGGACAGTGGGTGGGGGAGCGGTGAGAACGCCGGGTAAGGTGGACCAGCCCGTCGTTCTCTAGGCTAACGGGGATGCCCATACGGGATTCCTCTAAATGAGACACGAGGTACATGAGGAGGATCACCTCATGGGACGCAAGTATGCGAGAGGTGAGCAATCCATTGTGGTAGAGGCTGCGGGGCCTCCCCGGCAAAGATGCCTCCTCTGGCCTCCCATAGTAGGGGCTTACCTGGGAGGGAAGATAGATCATGTCTCTTGAACCCACCATTTCGTGGAAAAGGGCGAGCTCTTGTAGGATGGGATTTCCCAAAACCTTCTTCTGGAAGTCAGCGAGCCCCGTAGATTGGTGCTCTTGATGCGCCTCCTTAATGCACGCTGAGATGGCGCCGGCCTGACTGGTTAGGCTGGCCCCATTTAAGCCCGAGTAGAGTATCCGCTTAAGGAGTGGCTTGGGACATCCGTTCCCCCACTTCTCCATAACAAAGGCCCAGAAGGACCCTGATTGGTAGGCCTCCCATGTGTTGGGTGCTTTGGTGTGGCCCATCAGCCCTGCATAGATGCCCGTGTGGCACGCCACCATGTCAATCTCTTCCAGTACGAGCTCGTCGGG